GACCCGAGCTACTAGGCTTAGATCCGCTCTTCGCCTTTGCAGCTCTTCCTGAAGAAGCAGCTGTGGCATCTCTATCAGCTAGTGAACTAGCCGCTCTTGCCGCAACTAATTCATCTAGGGTAGCTCTCTCAGTTGGTTAGCTAGTGTCATTGGCCTTCGGCTTCTGGCTTTCGGACTAGTAGCTAAGTCGCTTTCCTTTTTAGGGGAGAACGGAACCAGGCATAAGGAGCTTCAATCGCTATTGGTAGTTCACCCGCTAGGGGAACGCCAGGAGGGGGACATGGTCCAAGCCCGGTATAGCATAGGAATAGAAGAAGTTTTTTTTAATAACTGTATTAAAAAACAAAATTATAACAACTCAGTTGTTCAAATCCGAGAACGCTTTTCTTTTTTTCGGTATACCGCTCCGCGAGCAGAGCGAATGAACATATATCAACATATGAATTAATAACTACGTGCTCTCTCGTTCTCTTTTCAATATTTCTAGTTTCTAGTGGGCTTTTTTTATCGTGTTTTTTGTTCGATTCGAAAATATAAGTCAGAAAAGAAAAGAGCATTTCACTTATTCTTATATATATACTCATATATATAAGGCTTCTTCGCGTCTACTTTGTTTCCCGCTTGGCCTTGGTTTTGGTGCCTTATCTTGTCTAATTTTTAATGTATCCGGATCGGATGACAAATCCTCGGACACACTCAAAGCTCTCTTGAGCTTCCCAAAGAATGCTCAGGATCTCGCGGAAGTATTTTCGTTAAAAGCGCACGAGCAAGTCCCCCCGACACCTCTTGAGACTCCTTCGCCCCCTGAGACGCCTGATCCTCAAGCTCATCACCCCGGTACCGCTGCTCCTGCAGCATCCGCTGCTCGTCCTGAGGTTTCCAGAAAAAAAGTTTAGAAGCGTCCTTACCTCTCGAAGACAAGGATTAAATCTTTATTCGGTTGGACAAAAAAGGAGACTACTGGCACTACGTGCAAAGAAACTTGAAATCGCAAGTAACACAAGAAGAATATAATAGATAACTGGAGTTTGAATCGAAGGATCTTCGGCTCCGAGAACTCCGGGACCAGGCTGCGTCTCTTTTCAAGATAGAATTATCTCGCCATCCAGATATAATGAAAAATTGCACCGCGGATGAAGCCATTTTTTCTTTTTTTAATGACCAAACAATACATTGAGGAGTCCTTTAGGCGCGGCGATAACCGGCCTAAAGATATCCTCATGATCGACAAAAAGGAAATAGAACAATTAAACAATATGATCAAAGATCTAAAAGAGAAAGGACCCACATCCTCCACGTTTCGTTCAATTGTGGAGGCGTATTTTCCCCTTAATGATTTTAGATATTTTTTTCGGAAAGCGTAGAAATCGTTCGGGGCCCACTCATTCCAGCGGGAGTTCGTGGGGAAGGGGAGAGGTGAGGCGGGCCCCTTCAATTCAACAAAGCCAGGCTTGAAAGCACCTTTTATATAGCATATTTCTCTCCCAACAAGTCTTTCTTCCTTCATTTTTTAAGCTTCTCATTATCCGTAGACGTCCCACTGCCGTTAGCACTTTTTTTAGTACTCCTTGAACCTAGTGATTTACAACCACCCTCACTGAAGACTTTCTATATATCTGTCTCCATCCAATCAAACGCGGGGCCCTCAACAACCAATGGAGCTCGCCTTCTACGGGACTGGGCCCATCTCCTTCAGCTGGCGTTAGGAGGACCCCCAAAAAAAAGGCAAGGGTGCCCGATGGATACAGCCGGCCGTACGGATTCGGCTAGGGCCGTCGAAACTTCTCCCTTCCTAATCCCAAACCGAAGCAGCTTTTGCAGTTGCCGCCCGGTTTCAAAGTTACAAACCGGAAGAACGAATAGCGCAGAACAGATAGAAGTTTTTTCTATATGAAAACTTAGGTAAGCTCCCTCTGGGCGAGAGACGACTCAAGAATATTATCGACCAGTCTACCTTCAATTTTTTAACTGCTGCTCGAGAAGATTTTGACAGATTGCTTTGCATGGAGGAAACTTTCTGGAAACAGAAATCAAGAGTTCAGTGGCTCCAGGAAGGTGATAAGAACACTAAGTTCTTTCACACTGTTGCTAAAGATAATCATAGAAGACACACGGAAAATAAAGCTAGAAGATGGGTCGAAGACTAAGATGCAATTGGAGATGCTGGTTGGAAGTTTTTTTGAGTAAGTTTTATCTTCTGAAACCAACTCCATTGATAATAGCTTCTTACAAGACATCCCAAGCCTTGTTACTATTGAGGAAAATGAGATGCTAAGTTCACCTCCGACGGAAGAAAACATAAAAGATGCTGTTCTCTTGACAGATCCACATAGCTCCCCAAAACCTGATGGATTTTCGGGCACCTTCTACCAGACTGTATAGGACATCAAAAAAAATGATTTGATTGCGGCTGTTCTGTATTTCTTTTTTTTATGGCGGTATCATTCCTAGATCGATCAATGCAACAGCAATTGCTTTATTTCGAAAAAGGAATCTCCAGCCACCTTTCTTTTCAGATTTCAGGCCAATCAGTCTTTGTAACTTTAGTTACAAGGTGATCACGAAGATCCTATCCAACAGGCTGAGTCGACTTCTTACTATCATAATCTCTAAAGAGCAAGGTGCGTTTGTTAAAGATCGTTTAATATCTGATAACATAACCATTTGTGAGAAAAATTGATAGGCACACGTATGGAGGCATATCATCTTCAAACTTGATATGATGAAAGCATACGATCGTCTGGAATGGGATTTCCTGTTTTAAGTCATGGGTCAGTTTGGTTTCTCAAACACTTACATTTTACTCATAAAAAGTTGTTTGAAAAAAAAAGTTTTCTGTATTGGTCAATGGATCATGGTTTCTTTACTTTATAAGGCTCAAGAGGACTTCGTCAGGGTTTGGAACCCTAGACTCTTCATTATTTCGGAGGAAGCACTTAGCAGGGGTTTATCTTCTCTCTTCCAAAAAGAACTTTTGGGATTTAACAATTGTGGCAGATCATCTATCTTCATCACTCATTTGTTATATTATATGCGGACGATACTCTTGTTTTCTGCAAGGGTTCAAAGAGATCTATCTCGAACCTATTTGGCTTTCTTCACAAGTATGAAGCTTCATCAGGTCAGCGCATTAACAAGTCTAAGAGTGCTCTGTTTCTCTCAAGGAAAACTACTGCGGCTAGGAAGATTGTGATGCAAAACACTTCGGGTATCTCTTGCAAAAGGATTCCCAATCACTTACCTGGGTGCTCTTTTGTATTCTGGAAAGTTAAAATAAAATTTCGAACCGAAAGTGAGAAGGAAAATAGAAGTCTTTGTTGGAAGATTACTCACACCTGGAGTAAGATTGATACTTGTTAAAGATGTCTTATCTTCTATTCCTGTTCAAATACTGGCAGCTTGTTCTCTTCCAAAGGGAGTCATGACGACTAGAAACTCTTTTTGATGTCCAACTTTCTCTGGTCTGAAAAAACCGATGACCGCAGGATTTCATGGAAACAAATATCTTCTCCAAAAAGAGAAGGGGGGGTCTTGACGTTAGAACTTTTCAAGATGGATCTAAAGCTTTCAAGATGAAGATGGGCTGGATGCTCCTTGCTTGTGGAGCGGCATACCGCATACCGAAAAAAAGAAGAAAGAGTGAGGTGACGCCCCTAGCTAAATGGTTTGAGAATGGAACAGCCCGGCCATCTTCTGCTGAACGGTAGGGTAGTGGTAGCAAGGCCAGGAAGTAGAGATTAGCCTTCCTGCATTTCTATTCTTAGTCAATTATATTTGTCTTGTCGTTGAAGCCCTGTCGAAGGGTCTTACTTAGATCACATTGGGCTTAGGATGGGACAAGCTTCTCTATCAATTGGCAAATCTGAGCCTTAATCTTTCTATTCAAATTAGGGTTATAAAATATGAATGAATATTTAGTAGGAAGCCATCCACGCCGAGGTTAACAAAGAATTGGATTTCCCATGAATTTTAAAAATTAATTAAAAGCCAAAACAAGTACATCTGATATTGATCACTCTACTTCTTAACCGAGCCCTCAGCGGCTGTCATTCCAGTTGTTGATACCGTAGTAAGCAAATCAATGGATACCTTAGATAGCTAAACTGGCTCAACGGCTAAAAGTCCGAACTACAACCCTGGCAAATAAGGCAGTTTTTCTTACCCGGCGACTATACCCGTTGTTACACAGATTAGCACTTAGCCCGTCGATGTCCGTGTGTATTGGCTTTGGCCCGGTTATGATTGTAATGAAGTATAAACCACTCCCAGTCCCCAACCATTGGTAGACACATCTGAAAGAAAGGAGATATCTCAACTCATTCAGGAGGAGGTGTGCAAATGCAAATGGGGTAACCCCCGCGTATGCCGCTTTTAAGCCTTGTTCCAACGTCCGGATGTGCCAAAAAAAGAATGAAAACAGGATTCTTGGGTAGTCATAGAGCGGGTTTACTTGTTTCTAGAGGAAGCCTAATCAGCTAGTCGCGCGGAGCTAGGAAGTTCCTTCGCTCAACCGAAACGGGCTGAAACGACAACAATTTCTGGGAGCCCATATCGGCCGGGAGCTAGAACCGCAACAACCCCGTGGTTGACGTCTTATCTTAGCACTTTATCACCTATCTTTGCCAGGGGAGTCCCGTCTTTTGCTAACGAAGAAAGAACAATGGTATTCATTTTAAAGTCTTTATAGCCTTTAGAAAAAGATGCCAGTTAGATGCTTAACACCGGTAGATTCATTTGGTTGTTTTTCCTTGGCTTATCGAACCAGCGTATGCCCATTCCTCCTTTGAGGACTCCCAGTAGAGAAAGCCTAAATTTGCCGATGTGGATTGAAAGGAAGTTGGGGATGGACATAGATCCTTCCGCCTATCCGAAAGAAAGCAATGGTTTTTTTATTTATTATTTCCGGAAGCAATCTTCACTGGCACAAGGATCTCCTCACAGCAACTTCCACTACGATAGAACCCGACAATGAGTTTACGAAGGCTTCGAGTAGTGCGGGATAGGCTAATCACCAGACTGCTCTGGAATAGGTGAATCGCCGGAGACAATCACGAGTGAATGGGCGTAGAGTTTATAAGTGAAGGAAAGCGCAACTATCTATTTAATATCCTCCCGCAGGTCCGCTATAAAGCCTACCTCATCAAGAACGAGAAAGCCGACCACCATAACCGACTCTTGTTGCCGAATCGAGCTTGTACCAGGCTCTAAAAGAGTCTTCTTCGAGCGAGCGGTCTTTCTCCCAAGGAAATGCTTTTTGTAGATTGAGATGGATTGATCTTCGCTATCGTGCCTCTTCCTTGTACCAGTTGATGCTGCGGGAGTGCCTAATATGAGTTTGCTCCCATCGATTACAGAGGTTTCAACCACTGAACTTGCTTATGCTCCCCTTTGATCGACTATAAAAAAGATTTAGTAGGAAAAACTGGAATTGGCTTAAATCGAGATTGCCTCGGCTTCTTAGGCACATGAGGAACCGGCCTCAATCGAAATCCCAATCAAAGACAAGTTCTACCAAGGCCAGGATCTGAAAGAGAAGATTCACTGCCATTGACATGGTTCCTTCAGAAGCTAAAGTTGAATGATCGAAGTCTCCTTCAGGTTCAGTCGAAGAGATCGAAGCGAGGTCATCAATTCAACCATTCGCATGGTCTCCCCTAAGACTGACCTCTTTTCCAAATGAACCGAACCTCGATACCACATTCATCAAAGAGATACGGCCATCTCTCTAGGTTGCGCACCCCCTTCACGATCGTTCTATTCGTGCTTGAAAAACGACCCCATCGGCCCGCTCCTTTTAATGGACATTCTTAGCGGCCATAGATCAGATCGTGAACTCTTTCAGACCCTTAGTTTCACTTGGTTGGGGCAGAGTTTCAGCCTGCCTTCCACCGAATATTAAAAAACCTTACAGCTGCCTAACCTGCTGACATCCCGGCGAAGAGAGTCATTATTTGTGTCACATCTTCGAATTCGAGAGAAGGCTTTCCTCTTATCTCTCAAATTATAGGCATTGAAGCGATCGAGCGAGAGAAAGAAAGAAAACTATTGCACACGCCCCTCATTCGCCCTAATAGAAGGTAAGGCAAAAGCAGCTTAAGCCCTTCTGATCCCCCGAGAAGCCCCCGATGAACTTTTATACTTTTCTATTATATAAAAAAAAATTAAAAGTATGACAAATCCGAGGAAGAATCGTAGTTACTGCACCTTGCGTGGCGTCTCCCAGTCCACCACGGCTTGCACGCACCTTCTCTTGCCGTCGCCAATCCAGTGACCAAGGAACTAGACCTTATGCAAAGCACCTTTTTCACATAGAGCGGATTTTCCCTTATGATCTGGAATTGGTCATAGTCTGCCAAGAGGGCAACAAAGCGCCTAAGGATTTTCTGCCATAGTCCTTCATTAAGTTACATAGTTGTTTTAACACCTTTAGGCACTCCCGTGAAACAAGTTCCCCCTCAAGGGGAGTTCTTATTCTTTCATAAGAAAAGCCCCTTTATTAGTAAGGCGGTCCAGTAAAATTTAGTACCTTAACTCCCCAAAGGTAAGAACGGGCGTACTCCATTATGGGTGTAACGGAGAGAGGAACTCTCTTTCCAGAAGAGGGATTAGTAGTAAAAGTTTTCCCAAAAGATTAGGAAAATAAATAACTCCTGTTGAAGTCTTAGGTCTAGCACGTTGCACCCTTGAGCCCTCTGATCACTTGGTCAGTACCAATCCTAAGACCAAATGCTATCTCAAAAGAGTACATGCTGCTGCTCTAACCTCTAAAACCTGAAGAAGATTCCAGCCGCGTGTATGATGCCCTGATGCTGTCATCCGATATCAGGACTGCCTTTGTCCAGGCGCTGCTGGATCCTGACAAATATCAAAGCCAGTTCGCTGAGGTGAACATGAAGGAGGCCCTGTATGCCCAGTATTCGGCTGCTGTCACCTTCACTAACGACGACCTCATGCTGAAAACAACTGAACACAATCGTCCCAACGGGGAGATTTACAATCACAAGGTGAATCGCATCCTGTTAGACCCTGGTTCGTCGGTCAGCCTTCTGCCCCTGCGACCCGAGCCAACCAAAGCAGAAGTTAAGGCCAAGATGTTCCCCAAAACGGCAGAAAGATCTAAGCCAGCCTCGAAACTACAGAGCCGGCCGGAATGATCAGCAATTCCTTCCTCAAAGAATGACGAAGGTTCAGAAGGAGAGGCTATTCTCGATGCAGCAAGCAACGCAGAATCAGAAGAGGTTTTTATTCCTCGATGATACATCAAGTGACGCAGGGTCAAGTGTGCTCCACGTCGGAAGTGAATCTGATTCAGAAAGAGAAGCCGAGCTGACTTAGTCGTCCAAAGGCCCCAAGTGAGTAAGGCCTTCTTCCACGAAATGGAATTCTTCCCGTCCAGACGATGCGCACTCCTGATGGGCTCACAAAATCCATGGCAAAAATGGAGATATCGGTTGTGCAAGACCTGAAGACGTTTTATGTCCCATCCTAGTTGGCCGGGAGGCCTGGGACCTTGTTCTACCAGTCGACTGAGCAGCCCCTCTGGAGAGAAGACCGGATTCATAAGGAAGATCCTTACAAAGATGCCACCGAACCGGTGAAGACTCATTACTATTCGCCGAAGGTTAAGGCTTTCTTAGAGAAGGCGGGATACAACTTCAGGCAGCTTTCATTTTTTTTAATATAATGGTAAGCCGGGTCAATCTGCTATTCAGTTAAAAAACCTTGAATTATGCTTTCTTAACTTCCGAATTGAAATTCGTATAAAAGTCGATGGATGCGGCGTGGTTACCATAGCTCATGCATTTATTTGAATCTCTGGAAAAAAGTTTTGGGGTTTCGGGTACTCAAAAAAAAAGGCTCTACTCTACCCAGCTTTTATCCCGTAGTTGCATTTCTCTCCCGGTTATTAAGTAATAAGCCCTATTTGATCTAGTAAGGGGAGGTAAAGGTCACAAAGAAAGGTTCCTGGAATCTCATTTTGTTGGCTTAGCATTCGCATCCCACTCCCGAGAGAAAGGAAGAATTCATTCTTGCACTAAATACTATCCGTTTGTAAGGAGTGTGTGAGCGACCCCTGCAAGTGCACTGAGAAGTAGTGCATTCATTCTCTCCCTTAGAGTCGGGGAGCATGAGGTTAGTCATAAGCCTGGACAATGAGAAGCACATGCCTTAGCTTATGGGTAAAATAAAGAAGTGTGCTTCTTCCCCTTTTGGCCACTAATGTGTGTGGTGCCCCTCTATTCACGTAATAGACTATTGCTATTGGGTTGTTCATCCTTTTCACATGCATACAACTCGGTATAGAAATGCCAGGCTCAAAAGCATTCGAGCATATCTTTTTTTGAGTAGCTGCAAGTGAGCCTTATTTTATTAGTAAAGTCTTGATCTAAATATAGGCTAAGATATCAACGGATAGTTCTTTCAACATGTGGGATGAGGGGAATAAGTAGCTGATCAAGAGAGATGTGAGAAGCAGGCTGTACTGTAATCTAACGTTGTGGTGTGTGGGATCCGGCAAAAGAGGCGCGTTCTACTATACTATTGTACCAACCACCTGCGTTCATTACAGCACCTTCGCCCTACATACATAAGGGAATCGAGGTTTGGAACCCCTTTTCTATTCGAATGATAAAATCCGAGCACCCGCCGAATTGGTAAGGCAGACGTATCAATCCAACCCATACGATTCATTCATTAAAAAATTTACGGGTGTGAAGACCGGGCAAGGTTGTGCTATCTCCTTGTTCAGCCCTACAAAGTAAGCCCTCAAAGTCCTACCTTATTCTTTTTTGATATATTAAAAAGTCTGCAAAGGAAAAACCTACAACATGGATAGAAATGTGCTGATCGATCAAGTCTATGCTACGGGTAGATTTGTACATGAGAAGGAGACTGCGGGCCAGCCACTTCTGTCTAATAGAAAACCACGCTTTCCCTCCCTCAAAACAATGTTCCTCTCGCTCAAAAATAATTAGCATACTCCATACCATATCCGAAGTGAGTTGGCTGAAAGACCCAGAAGTCTAGTCGTTGAGGGGTTTTAGGATAGAAATAGACAGGATTCATTTCAGATCCAGTACAAATCGAATCTAATCTGATCCCTTTGAATTTTTTAATTTCCTATTTTCACACTTCGCTCTTTCCTACGTTGCTTTCCGGGGCCCATCTAAGTGATGTGCGCGGTACAAAGGCCTATCAATCAGGTAAGCTCGGAACTCTTTTGATTCATCCTATCGGCTCTGCTCATCCCAAATAGATATTATATCTTCCAGATTTAGGAATCAAAATTCGGATAATAAGCTAGACTTTATATTTTTAAAAGAATTGACTCGGAATGCAAGAAAAGAAACTACTTCATGGGGCAAAGTCCGCTATTGTCCCTTCACTTAGGGCTGTGAATCAGGGCCTAGCTGTTAAGAGAGAGGTGTAACTAGTGCTGCTGTCGTCAGTCCACCTAGTAACAAATCAATGAGAAAAGTGAAGGTAAAGCCCACCTCAATCCCTTCCCTTGGAAGTCGTGCCCAAAGAGAAATAGACTAGAATAGAGCGCGAAGGCCATTACTCCAAAGAATACTTGAAATCGACTTCCTCTTCTGGATGACGGGGGTTGGTTTCACCTGTACTTATCGATGAATCTTTATGTGATTGATCGAGCACACAACCAGAAAGAATGAAAAAACAAGAAAATACAAGGGCGAGTAAAAAAAAGGATTTACTGAGTACGTCTGTAAGCCTTTATTCAAGCAAGCTTTCTTAGGGAGACAGACGTTTTGGTTCATCTCTGATTCCAGGCGCCGTTCATAGCCCTTGCCCAGCCCAGCCATTCCATCATCGAGTTCGGACCTAGTAAGGGCACTCCGTTAAAGCGGTTGATCACAGAATCCCTAGCTATAGCTCCTGATCCTGATTGCGTTGGGTGTTGTGGAGGGAATGCACGCAGCCAGTCGGTTCTCTGCTGCTTTAGCCGTCCCCGTAGAAAAGAAGGGAAAAAGGAGAGAAAGAACCTCTTGCCACTGTTCTTGCCCCCGCTACTTTCCCCGATATGAATATGAAAGTAATGCTATTTTATGGCACCCGGTCATTTAAGTACCTACAATATCTTACGGCAGCTAAAGCAAGTGACTTAGTTATTCCACAGCATTCCGATCAATACCAGTAAAAGGATCCCCGATCGAATCAGAAATTGCAGAGTTAGGGAGACTTCCTCGCTTAGCTCGTGGCTGCCATTACCAAAGAAAGGGGAAGGTCTTAATTAAGATAAAGTCATCATTTCATTAGTGCCATTCTAGTAGTGGAATAGAAACCTCCGCTTGATCCTGAATCTTTTGATCGTCTGATGGCATCCTTCGGTGATTTATGCGCAGCACATAGTTTCCCAACCTCTACATTGAAGTCTACAGCTGGGCTAGCAGCTCCTCCTCCTGCCGCCTATTCAGCTCCTCCGGCCGCCTATGGAAGTAGTAGAGCCACCTAAAGTGCTTTATAGAAAGTAGTCCCATGCATTCCTACAAATGTAAATGGTATCGCTAGACGGTAAGGAAAGAGAAAGGGCCTTTCAGCCTCTGCTTGAGTTCCTCTTTTTTATGTTTATGGTCTTTCTCGAGGCGCTGCCTACCTACAAGGCAAGATCAATTGAACCTTCACCTTAAACTGCGACCGGTCTAAATGCAGGCGCTTCGGGCACAGTAGTTGTTATAGATCAATCCATGGGAGTCTCCGACTTGCTACCCCTTCTCCAGAGCTGCAAAAGAGTTTTACTTCTATTATCTTACGTATAATTTCTAGCAATACTCTTAGTAACTCTCTTTTTATAAGATATTATAAAAAGTCTTTTGGCATACCAATCAGTGAAACTCTAAGCTATCACAGCTACATCCACTCATAAATGCTCCGCTGCTCGGGGAACACTCGTTACGAAGAAAAGGGGAGGTTACTATCGTCCTACACTAGGTCACCCTCGTCCCTACACTAGCTTCTCCCTCTCCCTACGGTCGAGTTGCCCCGCCCATTTCCTCTCAGACAAGCACGTAACCATCCCCAGTCGAGCTAGCGGCTCTATCTTCTACTGATATCGAGCTAGGTCCAGATAGCTAAATTGATTGTATGACCATTTCTGGACGTTTCTACGGTTTATGGCCAGGGATGCAATCCTATCGATCGATTTCCCTATAGCTTTTTGCCCTCTCGGCGTAAGATTTTGATTGGAAGATTGGGTGAAGCCTAGCTTCTTTCTTTCTTGCCTCTGCCAAAACCAATAGGAATTGGAGCTCCTTCTGAGTAGAATGAGGAGAGTGCAGACGCTTTCACAGATGCCCGGTATCTTCCGGAGCTGTAATCTTTACACACTAAGTAAGCAAGCTTTGGTTGGCTCTATTAACTCAAGATATCCATCATCCCGCGCTATACGGATCGAAGCCTTCCACTTTAGGAATAGGTTTAATTGTTTAATGTGAACGCTAAGGAAGAGAAATCCTTACCGGAAAGCCGGGGAAGTAAGGTTATGAAAGGTAGTTTGCTCGCTCGACCAAAAAAGAAAGATTGAAACAGCCAAGAACAACGAAAACCTTTCAAGCGGACAAAAGCTTTTTAAACCCAGATGATTCTACCAAATCCAATCCTTCAAGAGCGGGGGATAGCAACCAAAGGAAATCGTTCGCAAGGCTAGCCGGTTAAATGGATAAGTCGTGTAACAAACAATCCTTGTTCCTTTCGCCTTGCTGCCTTCGTCTTTCGGCTTTAGGACTAGCTCAGTCTTCTTTAATAAATAGGTATTCAGTGAGTGACTCTTTCCATCTTTAGTTTAGGTTCATTACGGCAGTTGTTAGTTCCGTCTCTTTATCAGTTAATTCGGTATCGTTTATTAATTGCTTTAAGGGCCCCAGGTGCGCTTAAAGTCTTATGATGATCCCTTTGCCCGGTTAAACCATCGGACTCGACTAAGAAATCCATGCCAGAGACTCCTCCTAGTAACCATCCCCGAAATCCAGGAAGGTGTTCTTGAAGACATGGCGGGCTCCAAGCTACACCCTTCTCTGCTACCAAATCATAGATCTTCCAAAGAAGACCAAAGCGAATGAGCTCACTCGATTCGCGTCTGATCCTCCATGATTTCTCATAGACTGATGCGGAAAAGAAGTCACTTAAGGAAACATCCGGTGAATTCGCGACACTCCAGTCTCCAGTACCAATGGACGTACCGAAGCCAATCCTTCATCCAGTTTCTGAGCAAAGACCACTCAAGGAAGTCCCGGACTCTTTTTGTTGGAAATAATTCATCAGGAGCCACCTTAAAATCCGAAGGTTTCGTCTCTTTAAGAAGGGAAGGAAGGAGATAATGAACCTCGAAGATAAGGAAGCGAAAGCTCACTCTGCCAAGCCACAATTCTAATGGATAGTCATTGTGACCCCGAGGCTTGGTGTACATAGCAAGAACCCGCTCAAAGTGACGAGATCTTGTATGACTGAGTTTGGCAAGGACCCTATAACCTGCACCACCTATCCTTACTAAGGTAGAGAACCTTCGTAATGAATGGATATTTTTTACATATAGCCACCATATGGATGATGGTAAGCAAGCAAACAACGAGCAGACATGGCAGATAAATCCACGCGTCCTTCCTTCTTTATAAGAAAAACTAGCATAAACCCCTTGATAATATAGGGCTTTTTGGGATGCAACAGCTTTTCAGTACGAAAATGACCATGAAAAGCGGAAGACTTTCATTTTCTCGGGAATTTTCAATGCAACCCTAATAAAATGGACATCAAAAGTTGCATTATTGCCTTTTCCTTTTTTAGTCAAAGATTTTTCGTTGCAAGACCCTTTTAGTAAATAAAGTGCCGTTGAAACTCAACAAGTTGCTAAAACCCCTGGGGCATGCAGGGAACTAATCATAAGGATAAGACAAGCAAGCTTTTGAAGGGCAAGCTTAAGAGATTGAGGAGGGGCGGGAATGAAGAAGCGAGCCGGATTAGTCTTAGTTATTAGTAAAGGGCGAATGAAGGGACACGACCGGTTGGCGAGCGAGTGTGCTGGTTTGAGAGCTTGATAATTGGATAGTGATGAATCGGGACTTAGTTAGCTATTAATAGAATCCGGAACCGCTCTTCCGTCTTAAACATTCTTTTGAATTGGTGGCTGTTTGTGCTTGGGAAAGGAAATCCCACTGGCTCTTTTGAAGGGGCTGCCTGGTCTTGACTTCCTCGATCTCCATTTGGTAGGCAATCCAGAGGTCGGAATAGAATGCGGCCGAACAGCTTAACAAAGCCCCTGCCCTAATTTCGATCTTAGGTCTTCTTTTAACTTCAGAGCACCACCTGATGGAAATATTTCGGAATGCACATGTCACCCCAGACATTTCACCCGCCAGGTTAGTGGGACAGATTTTGGCTCAGCTTCAACCTCGTGAGAGGTGATTGCACCAGTAGCAAAAGAGATCTCAGGATAAAGAGGTACCATATCATATGTGTAACGAGAATGGACATGACACAGCAAGTTGCTAGTATAACTTGCGGTCTGAAAGCTTTTCAGTCAAGACTGGTCGGGGCTCTGGAGAGGAAGAATCTACATCGATCACGATGCGAGCAAAAAAGAGGGAATTCTCTAATCCGATAGCCTTACAACAAACAAGCTTGCTTAACGCACTAGCTTTGAGTTCCGACTTAAAAGCTCTTATAAGTTCAAAACCAAAAGACAAAGCGCATCGCTCTCACGCTCGTCAGTAAAGTCAGTTATTCGCCTTTTATAAACGAGTGTTGTGTACTAATAGACTTGCTTATCGTAACCGCAAAGAAAGAACGGTTCTATCTATTTTTCCATAAGGGCTGGGGCGCCTTTCGAACGGTATAAGTTACGACTTCGCTTCCGAAAAGATAGATTTTACTGTGATTTACCCGCATCCACTACCGGAAGGAATTGCCTCACTTACCGCCTGCTCTTATTCCCATCGATATGCCCGGAAACAAGAACATTCTTTCTCTCATTCCCTTTACCTTAAGCCTGACAAAGATAGAATGTTTCACTTGCCGTAAAGACTCTATCTCCACAGCCGCCTTCTCTTTCCTTTGCATTACAAACAAAGCGATCCGCTTTCATAACTAATAAGGCGTAAAAGAAAGGAGTCTCGGTATTCGTTCTGACTTCCGCTCGCAAAGGAACAAGATCTGGATTTTACTAGGGCGAGCGCAGTTTACTATGCGAGTGAAGAGATTTAAGCGAGCTAATAGCGAGTGGACTTTGCCCCCTCCCTTTCTTTAGACTTGCAGTAAAGCTGAACAAGTTTACTCCGCTTGCACTTGAGCTTGAAGCCTTTTTTTAATCCTAAAGTAGTATAAAAAAATCCCCAAAGCTACAAGAAAGCCGAGACTACAACCGCTACTTGCCCAATAGTACAGCGCCCTCCTTCCTGACTTTACTTTCCTAGCTACCAAGCCCCTCTTCAAACCCTTGCCAGAAGGACGAAAGGAAAGATTCTCCGCGATACCGCTTGAATAACGATAATCGGAGTGAAAAGCCTTAAAGAGAAAGCTTTAGCAACGGTAGGAGTTACTACTTACGCCAGCACCTGACGAGCTTACCAGAACCTTCTCCCGCAACAACAAGAAGAGTTTGGCTTGGACAAGTTCATGATATGAAGAGCCTTTAGATGAAGAACGCCCTACTAATACAAGTCAAGGAGAGGAAAGGACTCAAGATCCCGAGACAACAACGGGTGAAGGTACTACATATAAGCCTTCAATCCGGCTTGATATGCTTTCTCTTCATATAGATATTCTTTTTTTTTTAGGACATGAAGAACGGGAGAAGAGAACAGGGGGTCAAAGTGACGAGACACCGGGATCGCGTCGCCTTACGACACCGATGAAAGTAATTTCTGATGAGGAGGAAAGTAAAATAAAGGGGATGGAAATTGACCATCCTTCAAGAAGTAGGGGGGGAAAGAAAAAGGTGAAGGAGAGGAAGCTGGAAATGGAGACAAAGAAGAAGACGAAGAGAGTTCAAACTCTTTTTTTTAGTTCCGAGGATGAGGAGGATCCAACGAGCTTACCTTATTATTAGAGAAAGGGGAAAGAGTAGGGGGATAATCTATAAGGTCTGGTTCTCTAATGTTGATTCTGAATCTGGCTAAATTCTTATATTGAAATTGCATTCTTCTCAAAGAAATATCCCCCGAAGACGAATTCCATTGAGAGGCAATCATCGCTAGTTTCTCCCGAGGGCGTGGTCCCCCAAGAAAGAATGTATTTCAGTCAATTTAAGGATGGTCGTGGCCGGGGTCAATGAAGAAAACTCCCTTTGAAGCATGAAGGGGGTAGTTTACTACTTGTTAGAGTAAGGTAGTTTACTTGCTCGACCATAGGGCGAGGGAGCTTGCTTACTTAGTGCTTGCACTAAGGAAGCCGCACAATGCCAAATGAGGTCTCTGGGCTTCCCGTGTATTCATCCAAATTAGATCCATGATAAAGTTATGGACACGTCCACAAAACCGAAAATCTTTCGATCCCATGCAGTCAATGCCAATGGGTGTGCTTAAGAGCTGGTGGCAACCGAATACCTTTCACACCTAACCCGGGCTTTTGCCAACAACCTTTCTTTCAAAATCCACTTGGTGAACCTATCCAAAGTCCAGGAACAGCTACAAAGGCTTCAAGAGACAGTGGCTCGAAGCATTAAGAGGAAATAGAAAGATTCGTATGAAGAGGTCCTCAACCCTTAGATTTGGAAGGAATGAGAGGGCCCACATCAAAGGGTAGTTGAACCTACATAGCGCAAAGGGGGATCCCCTTAGGGCAAGCACTAAGCAAGTAAACTACCTTATTCGCGGGAATTTCCTCCCTCCGGTGCTGTCTCCTCACTAAGCGCTCTTCTTGTCGTTTCAACCTTTCCTTCATATCGAATTTGGCCTGAAGTCTTTCTTTAGCTTGATCAGATAATGGTGCTACACTTTTGGACATAGGATTTGATATCACCCAATTCTTCGTTTAGTAACGTAGAACTCATACTACGCTAGTAGGGGCTAATCAAAGTAAAGAGAGTCCAATCTCTGAAATAGAGCTTGGTCTCTCCATACTAAGGCGTAGGTTATGACTTGATCCAATAGAGTCAGAACACCTTTATATCTAAATGAAATGGTGCTCAATGAAACGATCCAGATTCCACACTATGCTGTGGGTTGGGGAGAGAGCTGCTCTGCGAAGCTGGGCGTTCAGTGTTCTTATGGAGGAACCATACTAGAAAGAGAATAGAAAAGGCCTTCACTTCAAAAAAGAGCGAGGGAGTGATGGGCAACCTTAGTCTATATGTTGCTCGTGAGCCGCCAAGTACAAGTCTCGCAACAGTACTGGCGCAAAAGGATCGGTCCTTCACTTGCCGATCGTTCGCGAGTCGAACTCGCTCTCTTGCCACGCCTTTCACTCACTCGCTTGAGTCGGACTCAATCACTTTTTTGTTTGGAGGATCATTCGTTCTTCACTCTCTTTATATTACCCGCGGGGAGCGCAGCAACCAAGGTGCATATTATCATATAGAAACAAGCGAAGCGTAGCGATTCGTACTACCGGAAAAGTTTCGCTAACCGGCAGGCAATAGAGTCCGTCGATATGCGCAAGCAAGCGTAGCGAATCACATAGATAAGCCCCTACCTGCCAGCGCGCGGATAGATAGGGCGAGCGAAGCGCGAAGAGGATGGATGTCTGAGCGGTTGAAAGAGTCGGTCTTGAAAACCGAAGTATTGATAGGAATACCGGGGGTTCGAATCCCTCTCCATCCGCGAAGTCATAAGTTATCTCTTGCGTTATCTATAGATAGGAACGAATCGGATCGACTCGACTGAATGGGTAGCTTGTGTTATGATGTAGACGGAGGTTCTTGTGTTATGATTTAGTTAGGACTTTGTCTCCCTTTCGTTATCTTCCGCTCCCCGAAGGATGAGAGGTCTGCAACTAATAAGAAAAGGCTGGGGCGAGTTACCTCATAGCAAGCAAGCACTGGTGCGGTGCTACTGGCATGGGCCTCTACCCCTAATGTTAGTAGCGTAGACCCGCCTCGGACAACTAAGTGAACCGGACACGGACAAGGATTTTGGGCTTTCAAGGGTTCCCAAGAGTCTGAGGAATAAAGATTAGATATTATGTTATAACCTGAAAAACAGGATACCTGACAAGAATGGAAAGCTCAACACCAAAAAGTTAGGCTATCCAGGCAAAAAGAGAGAGATCGACCTAGAAGCTGGAATAGAGATTCTGACCATAATATATATGACAAATGTGCTCGACAATTCGAATGAAGCCTCTACTTCAGGCACGAAGGACGATGAAATCCCATAAGACTACATTGAAGTTATGCCTACACCAGAAAAGTTGGATGACGGTACTACCAAACCAAGTCCACGATTTTCGAGCTAGAAGAACTGGACATTGAAGAAAATCAAGAGCTCACATACCTCAGCAAGGAACTCACTTATGAGAAAATAGAACAGTACATTGCACTATTGATACGGAAAATCTTTTTTATTGCCTGGAACTACAAGCAGATGCCGGGAATTGGACCCTAAGATTGCAGTACACAGGCTAGGGTTGTCCTCAGACCAAGAGACATACAAAGAGCCACCTAGGAAAATGTGCCAAGAACTTGAAGATCAGGTCTGCGTTGAGGTCGACAAATGGTTCGACGTGGACTTTATATAGGAAGAAAAATATCCGAGCTGGATCTCCGTGCCGGTAATAAAGAAAAATGAATCAAAACAAAAGCAGTTAAAGGGTTTCAAGAAATACAAAATCTACATAAGAAGAAGAGAAAGAATAAGAAGGTTATCGAATGATTACTTTGTTGAGACTGTGCTCTGGCCGGAGTGAAGATCATCAAGAACACGAGGGATTGAGAGCAAAGACAAGTGGGTTTCGCCATTGTTTGTGTGATGTGATCAAGAAAGCTAGGGCTTTTTTGGGGTGTTCTTGGAAAGGAGAATGAAAAGAGAGAGAAGGAGATGGTTATTCTGTTTTGGTTTCTGTCATGAAGTGGTGAAATACATTGCTTCTATCGTAGTGTGTTTGTGAGGATGAAAAGTGTGTGAAAAGGAAAGAGACTACATGAGCCTTCCAAAAACAAAAAGACCAGAGCATACCGGATTGAATGTAACGAAGAAAGTGCAAAGTCACTAGTCCCGCTAATATTTAATATGATAATCGGGTTATCATGGAAGGTCTGAATTCTCTTTAGCCTTCGAGCCTGAAGCTAGACAAAAAAAGAAGAGAAGGGCAGGGGACTGTATTTAATGAATGTGTAATGCTGTCTGACTCGTGTGGTACTTCACCTAGGAGGTGTCCTAATCAAAAGATTACCTTCTCTATCCCCGACGAAACCTGGCGAAAAAGAAGTGAGATGGACGTTACTTTGGATTGAGAAAATTCTCTATTGTTATAAATAGACTTTTCCCTAACCTAAAAGTGGCACAATTCCCTCTGATGAGCAGCAGGATGTTGATGTCCGAAATATATTCCTGACGTGAAGCGAAAGATGCACCGATTGATTCTGATCGCCCTTTGTTGTTTTCTCGGTATGAGGTTGGAACCCCCAAGTCATGGTTTTCAGCTGTCTCTTTCGCCTATTGGCCGGCATGGTAAGCAAGTATAATTGCCTCCTTCCTTCCTACGCTAAGAATGCTTGGCCTCCTTCTAGTCGCTCCGATTTCATACTGTCTCGGTCGTATTTCTTTAATTGGATTAGCAGACCCTACTCTTGACTCTTGAGGGGAGGGGGAGTCTGAGGTCAGGGGTCGGTGCTGATTTTCCTGATGTTACTGATGTTGTTGATTTTTCTTTCGCTAGAGTGTGAATCATAGGCCGGGTGTAATTATATATATATATCATATATCTGATATCTAGTGGAGTAGCCTCTGTGCCACATATACTGGGCGATTTAGTTCGTTCGGGACACGTGGGCCAAGAAGCTCTAGGCAATTCTCACGATCACGGTCGATCATGGTTCAACTCCATGTCGTGAAAGTTAAACCAATCATTTCTTTCATCAACATCACTATCTCTCTTTCATCGGTAGGCTTGCTTCACCGGTACGGCTCATCGGCTTATTAATGACTAAGCGGAGTCAGGAGTCGGAGAGGCATTGGATTAAGTTAGAAGTAACTAGAACGTTATTATAAAAAGGGGTATAATTAAATAAAGTCATTCGTACCCTACTATTTCAATCAAATACCGCTGGCAGATCCTGGTAATTATTATCTAAGTGGCACATCTGTCCTTTGCACCTCTCTATATGTATGTGCTTTATTTAGTATAGAAAGAGAAAGAGATTCGTCTTGAAAAATGCTTGGTCATTGGATTGAAGTGCGCGGTAGATTCTTCTGACCGAACCGCTCTTTCTTTCACCAAATATGCTCTTCCATTGATTATGTAAGTTCACTTTTTTTCAGGAAACCGCGATCAGGAAAACATGAAATAGGGCGCTAAGAAAAAAAAGTCTCTACCAACATGAAGCTCGTTGCCAGGATAGATCGAATGTAATAACGTATTGTTACAAGTTTCTCTTTTATTTCAGTCTTTAGAATCAGCCGATAATGGAGACAGAGAGATAGAAAGTGTGCAGTGAGGTGACCGAAGGGAGGACTCTTTTCACGAATCCAACTGACATATCGGATCTTGCCATTGCCAGGAGCATTGATGCCGAGAATGCCCTCTTTGCTGCAAGTGAATCAGAAGGGGTTCTTTTCGCCTAATCGGTTATTGTGCTAGAATCGATTGTGGAAGCTCAATGAAAATTATCGTAGTGTAGTTACAGTCAACACAGTAGCTGTAAGGTGAACTTTGTCCTTTATCTATATAATAGGCTGAAACTGCGCTGAATGATAAAGCCTTATTTCCATGACTTTCCGGACCAACCAACCGGCGATTTACGACAAGTCTCTCTTCATTTTTTTTGGGGGAGCAAAGCAGTAAAAGAATGAAGGAAAGGATAATGATTAATTTTTTTCTCAATGTATGGCAATCTATTATGAATTTTTTTATTAAGAATGGAAAAAACGAAAGATCACCGTATGTCGATGAACAAGTAATTAATGTTCCAAAAGAGGAAATGATGAAACGTATAGCAGAGATTGTTAAAAAAGCTAGCGAGGATGACTAAACAGTCATTTAATTTAGTAAGGAGGGTGGGGATTATAGTGTTTTGGCGGAAACGCGACCGGATGTAGTCATGTTAGTTTTGCTTTTCTTGTGCATGACGAACCGGGTGAACAAAGTCACGATCAGAATGCAAGCAAGGTAGTTCGCTGGGTATGTCTTTTGATCCCAGGGGTGCTGGTTCGAGTCCAGCTCGTGACAAGACCTTTGTTTAATATCTCGGCGCCTCTTCTCCTTAGACGGATGACTCTCCCATGATCTGAGACAGCCTCTTTTTCCTAGTTAGGACATTACATTGGGAGGAGAGATTCACCCCGACAGGAGATCCCATCTCTCTTATGATTTCTCGAGTTACAGGGAAAGATCACGGCTGCATTTAGGAGTGAAAGCAGCCAATTCTTTCTTCTCTTATGAAATTCACGATCTCCCCTTGAGAACGCACAGAACAGTTACTAAATCATACCCTTTGGATGTTACATATCTGATACCTTTTGGTCCCTCACGGAACACTGGCTATATCATCTAGCCCCATGTCAACCAACCCAACTCCTCCTGCCGCTATGCATCCTATTGGGACGCTTCGAATTTTTGTTCTGCCAAGGTCTAATCGTTCTGACGTAGTCTAAGTCTTCGAGGGGAATGCCGACTGCCGAAGTTGAAGCTGAAACCGATGATGTTAACTGGCGATGCAGATTCCGAAGCCGTGGCAAAAAATCTTTCCCCTGTAGAAAGAAGTGTCTCCGAACAATCTCTGATGAGCTGACCCTATCTGAGGCTGTCGACTTAACTGCGCCGAATCTGGAGGTCTGCTTTGATCCGAGTCTTCCATGGCCTGATCGTGCTCATATTGATCCGGAGGAAAAAACCTGCCCCAAAGGCTATGCTCTGCCAAAGCGGTGCCCCTTAAATGTGCTCTCATCAGATAGAATTAAAGTAGTGAGAGTCTAGGTAAGCCCGGGGAGCTATGGGGGTCGGAGTGGTCTCTCTAGTCATACCAAGTAGCTATATGAATTAGGTTCATTTCCTTCTCGATTCAATCTTTAATTTCGTTTGATTTTTGGTAGAAAGCCTATGTCATGGCAGTAAAATATCTCTTTTGGAACAGAGCTTTAAGCCTTTAGCACATAAATAGCAATAGCAGTCAAATCATCCTTTTGATTTGAGCCCACTTCCATACTGATTGGAATAGCCAAAAATGCACCTTTCCCCGCTATCACTTTCTAGAATTCTTTCTGATACATGCTCCGAGAGGGTTAGCCCCGGCTATCAAGATGAGCTAAATGGTCACACCAGTGTACTATGCCAAAAGGAAATTTTAAAGATCTCGGTGGTCTTGTGAGTGGTTGAAAAACTACGATTGCAGTTTTCTTTAGGAAGTCCCATAGCAGTGAGGCTTAACAGACAAAGAAAACGGTGGATACTTCCACTAGTTGGGTAGAAGGTGACGACCCTAATGAATCGACTATGAAGGTGGCTGTTAGCTACATCAGCGCTCAAATTCTTTCATCGTCCCTGGCATCGATGATCAACCCCGGGCACATTTAGGTTTTGATCTTCGGCCATCCTGGTCCTCAGGACCCAACACAATATTATTCATTCTTATATATTTCCTTTAAAAGATGCAAAAGGTGTTGATACGTCCTATCCACATAGAAAGCTTACCCTCTTCCACGCATTACCGGTGGATGCTACAGCCGCTAACACTTTGGCTGCAGGAGGGGAATGGTTAAGTGAAACTCTCGACGTCTTGTTTGGTAAACGGGATGTTTACCCGGGCGCCGTAGTCTTGCCTAAGCGTTCGGTCGGAGATACCTTTGTATGGTATAGCAAGCAGTTTAGCTACTTGTATCGATTTGCCACAGTGTGGTTAGATACAATGCGATGGCAGCCGCGGCTTGGTAGGATGTTAATGAAGGTCGAGGGAGCAGGGAAGAAAAGGTTATTCCCTATTGACTCACCCTTGTATCAGGCCTCGGTACGGCCTATACATGATTGGGCCATGACGGTTTTGGCAAGGTTAAAAATGGATGGTACCTATAACCAGACCCAACCGTTGGAGTACCTTATAGGAAAGAAAAAATGATTTTCTTTTGATCTCAAGGCTGCTACCGATTCCTTACCAGTTATCCTGACGTCCTGTATGATTGCAGGGTTGTTCGGAAATCCCTTTGCAACTTCCTGGACGTTCATACTTTGTTCTGTAGTCTTTCAATTACCATATTTAGATAAAAAAGGCTATAGGTCATCGGTTGTGACGTTCACGAAGGTAGTTTACTTACTTAGTGCTTGCGCTAAGGGCTAGGGTTGCTTTCTCTGTTGGTTGAATTGGCCACTAGGTGGAATCAGACCTTCGGCTCTCGATTGCTGCTGGATTACCTATGTCGCTTGCGTTAAGCTTTCTTCGCTTTCAGTTCTCGGAGATGCACAGGTCGTGGATTCCAAAGCCTAACAAGCCAGGCCCTATAACACCATGCAAGAAGGACCTCATTGTCATGGAAGCCCTTTCCTTACTCCTCAATATAGTCTATGAGGACGTCCTTCTGACCCACTCTCATGGCTTTAGGAAGGGGAGAGGACCCATTACCTTCTTCGCGCATGTTGATAGTTGGGGGACAGTAGATCGATTTTTCAAAGCAGACATTGTTGGTTGTTTTGATAACATTGATCACACTCTTCTAAATAGAAGAATTGGTTTAGATATGGGTGAGAGCAGTGAGGGCTTTTGTAACTCAATTTTTCAGCTTTCTAAAAAACGGAAATAAGAGATAAAGAAGGTAAGACTTATGGCTCCTGTATAAAAGGGCAGCCCGTTGTATCCCGTCTTAATGAACAGCTTTCTTCACCAACTTGATGTGAAGGTGCAAGACTTTATGAGTAAAGAAGCGAGAATTAGGTATGTGCGCTACGCTGACGATATACTTTTTGCTATTAAGGAAGGAGCCAACTCAGAAACGGTAAGCCAAGGGTTCAAGCAATTCTTTAATGAGGTCTTGACTGAGCTCAAACTGGAAGCAACTAGTTTTGAGCTCGTTCGAGGAATAAGCAAGCCATGCTCTACCTTAGTTCTCGGAGTCCTAATATACGTCCGGACAGAAACTTGGAGTTAAGGGCAGCCATTAATAGGTTAAAAAACAAATTGTTTCAATCAATCGACAACGACATAAGGAAGATACAAGGCAAACGCGTAAAACACTTTGAGAGAGCGCTCCTTCCCCGAGTATTCCAGTATCTCGCTCTCTCAAAGTGTTGTTGCAATGCTAACGAGGTACTAGCTTTTCTACAGAATTCGTACATTCAAAAGTACAAGTTGTATCTTCAACTACATAAGAAGAAAAAGCCCAAGGGTAAAGGCGACACCGAAAACCTCCTCAACTTAAGAAGTATCAATACGCGTTTAAAGCATTTCCAACTATAATTGCGTAGGAAAGGAATTCATTGATTTCGAACAACAAAAAAAGGAGGTCCATGAGCACTAACTTTCTTCTCTTACCCTTTTTTTGGAAAGGAATGCTGCTATAAAGGAGGCGGAATTACAGTTCAGTTAAAGTATAATGGCAGGATAGCCGCCGCTAACTAAATTCACACAATTTTCGTATAGAAACAACAGCACCAGTACGGCTTTTAGAGGGCCCTCTCCTCTCTTCTATTACTTGTTTGAGTTCCCCCGTCTCCCATCCTCTTTTCAAGTCCCACTCTTTTCCCGGTTAACAACGGCGGACCCTCTTAGTTATGTTAAATAGAGTCCCATCTAAGGGAACAGAACTTTTTAGTATCAAAAAGTCACATGGCAACCTATGCCCAAATCACATTCTTTTTTATTTAAGTTATCTTCTTTTATAGTCTTTTCTTTATTGGCTTCATCCCGTCCGTCCCATTACATCTAGTGCGTGTCATACTTTTTGGGTATAAGCCCTTAGCGCAAGCACTAAGCAAGTAAACTACCTTTTTCGCTAAACCAACAAGGCATTCCATTGAATGAAGCCCACTTCCCTCCTAGAATAGAAAGCCGCTTTCGGGGGAGAACTCTTGCTCACAGGCTCCCTGAAACCAAGAGACGAGACAGAAGATGCATAAGATGCAGAGGATACTATGGATTCAGAGTGAGCCTCTATCCTAGAGAAGAGAGCACCTTCAACCGACAAAGCACTTATTTCCCGCTCTTCCTGCTTGGCCAAGATGTGTTAAACGGAGCCTTCTTTAAAAATGTCTCTAAAGGTGGATAATGGGACTACAGGTCTGCTGCTTTGACTTTTTCTTTTTAGGAGAATCAAAAAATGTCGGCGAAAAGTAAAAGGCGGAGAATCCCTCGAAAAAAAGGCGGCAAATCGCGCAGAAGCTCTTTATTACTTTTTGCTGCGCTTGAACTGCAAGAAGAATCCAGGGATATTGTGTACCTAAATTCCACTTAAGGACCAAGACAAGCGGAGCCCAGATCCTGTTGAGGCAGAGTAAGAGGTAGTTTAATTGCTCGACCATAGGGAGACGTAGTAAAATTGCTTACTTAGTGCTTGCACTAAGGAATGATTCGCGATTCCCAGATAGCAATAGCAATGCGGCTAAAGCGATGCTAAGCGCACAGACAGAGAAAAAAAGGGATTGATTTCGAACGGGATTCCCCAATTGCAATGGATTCGCGAGCAGAGCCAAGGAACTGATGTGTAGCATCGGGGCCGCGGGATCAAGCTTCGGGCTAGCTTAAGAGTGGTCGAGCTTGTTCTCACCCTATGAGAGAAGGATCGGGATTAGCTCATTCACTCCTAAACTCATTCAGCGTCTGGGGACGGATAAGAATTACAGAGGGGCGAGATACTTTCTATACTGGTTGTCGAAAAAAGAAGGAAAATCCTATCCCTGTAGGAGTGCTTGAAAGGATATTACTATGTGGTTGTCAAGCTCGTATCTCAGAGTAGAGGGTAACGAAGTCGCTCGACTGAAAGGAGAGGGTAACGAGACGGAAGATGTGATAGTTCGGGGTGTCAACTAGAGCAAGCTATCCCGCATGGAACGAGAAACTCACGCCCAGTAGAGCTATATGCGTTCAGAGCTGCAGCTTGCATAGAGCCGGTCTCCCATGAGCGTAAGATCCTATCGTCTATAGACATGACTCCACTTTAGAGGAAATAACATAGGGACAGACAAGCTCTTAGGGTAGGGTTAAAACTACTGAAATAGCCTGATCGTTATGTCTAAACTTCTTCCAGATTGAATGAGTTAATGAGATAATCCTTCTATGTCTCACACGGCAGATAACTCAGTTAGATAAAGGTAGTTTACTTGCTTAGTGCGAAACCCTGCCTGTCCCATGATAGAACGAATTGGGCAACCTTAGCAGCTTCTTCTTGTTTAGCGAGGAAAGCCTGTTACGAGTAAGTAGAGGGGCGCAGAAATAGCTAGAACTGAATGCGGAAAGTATGGGAAAACATCTCGTAATGTATTTAACCAGAAAATAGATTATGCTCCTGCGAAAGTATCTACTCGTTACGGAATCTTAGGTGTCAAAGTGTGGATTTCATATAAAAAAAAAAGGGACGTGCTATATCCGAAACGGACGAAATATAGTAAATATCGTAAAGGCAGATGTAGTAAGGGTTGCAAACCGGACGGTACACAACTTGGTTTTGGGAGATATGGCACTAAAAGTTGTAGAGCTGGTCGTCTTTCATATCGAGCCATTGAAGCAGCGCGTCGGGCTACAATCGGACAATTCCATCGTGCTATGAGCCGAAGAAATAGTAAGATATGGGTAAGAGTTCTCGCAGATCTCCCTATTACCGGGAAACCTACAGAAGTAAGAATGGGAAGGGGAAAAGGAAATCCTACGGGTTGGATCGCTCGTGTGTCCACGGGACAAATCCCATTTGAAATGGATGGTGTGAGTTTGTCAAATGCTCGACAAGCCGCTACATTAGCGGCGCATAAACCATGTTCGTCAACCAAGTTTGTTCAGTGGTCGTAACGTAATTGGTTAGCGGGGAAAACCGGGCCGGGATTCAAAAGAATTAGGCGAAGTGTTTGTTCCTGAACGACGGAAGTGGAAAGACACTAAGGGAGAGGGATATATTCCTTGATTTTAGTAATCGCCGAGATTGTACGACGAACCCTTTTGTTCCAGGTGTACGACCCTGATACGTTACGGTTTTGATCCGCCGGCCCGGTTTATAAAGTGATAGTAGTAAGAATAAATAAGAAAGATAAAAGCTCAGATTCAGGAAAGGAGGCTTTATGGGAGAAAGGAAGAAAAGTATGTATGTATCTGGGGGGTGGGGGTGGAAGGAATTGGCAGAATTCTTTTAGGTCCCAATGAGGGGGGACCGGGTCATGCGACGGATGCAAGCTAGACTTTTAAGTAAAAAATCCAAGATTTCATAGAAGAAGGAAAAATCGACGTGGTGGATGAACAGGAAGCTCCTAAGAACCCCAACGATAAAATGGGAGTTTTTAAGAACCCGCTCCCTAGTCACGCTCTGGTCTCAACATGCTGGGCCGAGGAAGTGTCCGATTTCCAACAGCCCCCTACCATCACTACAATTAAAGCTATTAATACTCTCTGGCTTTGTGAGGAAGATCCCTCCCACTGGATCATCATGACCCCTACGTTCCGGCTTTTCAAAAGGCGATCCGGAAGAAGAATTCAAAAAAGGGATAAGGCTGCAAGAAAGAACCTAGAGAGGAAGTTCCGCCGAAACGAAAGAAGAAGAGGAAATGCCGCTCAAAGGAGAAATGCTGCCGGAAGAAGAGGAAATAAGACTCGAGTCTCTGGAAATGTTTCAAGAGGGAGTTCCATGGGAAGAGGAAAATTCAGAAAAAGAGAAAGAAAAGAAGAAGATTGAATGGATTATCCCGAACCCGCCTCCGCCGCCGTCGCACGAACCATTTATGATGACCGCGTCTGGGTGGATTGTGGTGCTACCATTCCTTTAGGATACCGTTCGGCTTCAGTAAAAATTCTTCCCCTTTAGTTTTTATAGATATTGAGTTTGTACGGTAACTCAACTTTGAGTATGGAATTTACTTTGTTGGTTGAGTGGAGTTACGGTAGTTCAATCTATAAAGGAAGGACTGGAAAGGCAGACTCGATCCTTTCAGTCTCGAGGGATGGCTATTCCTGTTCTGACTGGCCGGGACTCAAACTCAAGGACCTGTTCTAAGGCTGGGAATTGAGCTCTTCAATGGCCTCCCTATGGCTGTTTTGAAGGTTCCTTTCCCCAGACCCCGGGGGGAGGAGCTGTAGAGAAGGCAACCGCCCTCGCCCGAGGGTAAAGAGCATCAATAGTGAGTTCTCTACTATATAAAGAGCTATAAAGAATCTAGAAGGGTCTTTTAAGAAGCCTTAAGGATAAAGAAAAAGAGAAGTAATAGGAGTCTAATAAGGATAGCTACGATAGAAGAGTTCCGACCAGAGATACAGTAACGAAGGAAACAAACTAGTTGTTTTTAAGCGATCTCGATCTCGCTTCCGCTCCGGGCAGTGAAGAGAGAAGACGGAAACGGATTCTCTCTTGCTTTCGTTCCTCTATCCGTGGTAAGAGTGAATCCCTTTCGGTATCCTCACTTGATCTAACCTAAGAACTTGATCAAAATAAGACTTCGGACCGGAATAACTTTACTTTATCATTCCTCCCCCCTGTAATGTAAAGTGTTTTTTCTCCTCGCTTCGTTCCTTTACCTGCTCAACCAAGATTTCTCTTCCTGTAAGAACAGATGCTAGCACTAATAACAGCTAAGTTGTCCAATCTGCTCATTAAGAGAAATGAATGCAAGTAGGTAAACAACAGGGAGTCCCTGACTTCAAGACACATGGTGAAGAGCACCGGTCAAGCTCACACACAAGAGGGAAGGAACGAAAGATTGATTGATCTGCTGCTAGTGCTTGTTGTTAAAGCAGCTTTCTGTTTTCTCTTAATGTTACAAGGTTGATCTAAAAATCGTAAGTATAGTTACGGTTGTTTCCCCTATGAGTTGAGCTAGAAGCAGTTAACAAGATTCTCAAGTTACTGTTTTTAATTCAGGGTAAATGTTCAGTGGCTATCTTCTCGACTGTCTGCTTTACGGAACGAACTCAAGTGTGATTGAAGTAGCGAGGTTCTGAAAGAAAGGGGCTCCTCCCCACAAAAGCTCTACTGAGCTGGGCACAGAAAGACTGTCTGTCTACTCTAAACTTCAAGATCATGAGAGGGAGTTCCGTTCTCATTCATTCGACTAGACTGAGCGAGAGATTGAGTGTGAACAGCTTCCTATCAGACTACTAGTTCAGTCAATAATCCTCGTTACTAGGCTCGGGCCCAGGTTCTCTGAGTAGACGGGTAGGGGCTTGCTCCGCTCCGTAGTCGAACACTTGGTGCGACCGGATGCTAGTGCGCTTATCTCACTCAATCTTTCTGACGTCTGGGTGCGAGAAGCAAAGGTTATGAAATAAAGGCACCGAAGGTGTGCAAGGTAGAAGGAAAGGTAAGACGAGACATCTACCGAACATCACTTCCAAGCTTCACATTGGGGAGATAAAGTGGATTTGTTCAAGCGTACAATGAACATGTGAATGAACATAGAATATTAGCACATGAATTCTAGGTAACCGTCTACTCTTTCTGTCTAGAGGACAGAGCCCCGAGCGCTAACCTAAAGGCCTAAGTGGAGGCATTCCTCTGCTAGTCCTACTCGTGCTTTCGCTTGTCTTTCCGGCCTCACTTGATCGGGCTGTATTTCCTGACCTGACTGACCTCTCGGGTTACCACTGGACTGTGAGGGCTGCTTACAGCTCCAAACCAAAGAGGAATCCTTTGGCCTGCAAGCCGATGCTTTGACTGCATTGACCACTTGGTGGGGCTGCTGCTTACCGAAGCCTCTTTGCTGACTTTTTCAATCTGGTTAAGGTCGACGAAAGCCCTTTCTTGTGTCTGACCTTTCTCCGATATCTGAACCACCTAAGCCAAAGCCATCGTGAGAAACAGTGGTGAAGCTGGGTTCTGAATGAAAACAGAGCGAGCAGGGAAGAAGAAGGAAGGGGAAGGAAGTGACATACTTCATGTACCCGCTGTTGTCTCCATAAGCGCTGGTGCTCTAATACTAATTACTAATAGGCATTCGCGGACTAATCTTGTACGCCTTTTAGGTTGTTGCGCCTTATCCGCCTCTTTGAGGTAATTACCAGTCTTAGTTATAGCAGTAGGAATGTGATCTTTGCCTTATCCGGATCTATCTACACTGTCTCAGCTCGTGCAAAGCGGTAACTATCTGAAGGAAGGGTACGGAGTTGATCCTCGCACCGAACTCTAAGCGCTAGTTGAACCTTCTTCGGTCTCTTTCAGCGGCGGGGACTCTCTTAAAGATGGTATTCGTTGCGCTTTCCTCTGACAGTTATGCCCCAAATGAGGGGGGGCAACCGCAAGGAGAGGAGGCTGGCGGTCAACCTCTCGGGGGCATGGGGCCGGCATCACCCCTGTGCGGCCCTTGGTTAACTGTCTCGTTTCCTCCCGTCATATTCATTATCGTTCCGTCAAAGATCCCGAAAGCGGCTAGAAAAAAAACCAAAAGGAGCCATCCTTCACGGGCTAAGCCCCTACTCAACAGGACTTTTCTCCCAAGAGAGAACCCCATTTTCGAAAGTAGGGACTGAAAAAAATCCATTGAGCCGAGTTTCAGACAAAGAAGATAGAAAAGACTGGACACTGTTGCTACAAAGAGGAAAGGCATCGCAGCCTTTGGCCCTATCTTAAGAAGCGATCGAAATAACTCTTGCATGTTCACAGCAGTTAAGTAAATCAGCTTCCACCACCACAACCTCAGCGGTCATGATGACAACATCCCCCGCAATTCAACTTGAGGGTTACCGGTCAAGGTATATTAAGGATTGGGCGAATAGTAAAGCTCGAGAATGCCGCTACCCCGTTTTTATTTGATAGGGGGGAGTATTGGCAGGGGGTTAAAACCGCCCTGGATGAAGCGACCTCTCAGGGGGAGTATAACCGCCTACTGGATTTCGAAAATAGGGATCTCCGGATTCGGGAGCAGAGGCATTCGTGCTATTGCCTTTTCGAACAGGTGCTTTCTGAGCATCCGTCCTTGGCGGAAAGAGCCCCCTACGATCCTAAAGAAGTCTTTTTTTATTTCGTTTCCGAGGCGCGGAACGGGCTGGACGCCCATCAGGAGTGGAGCCCTCGGGAAAAGGACTTCCGAGAACTAGAATTTTTAAGTGGACTTCAAAAAGGCCTCCGAGAAAGGGGCGCCAACTCACTAGTTTTAGCTCGGATTCTGCGGCTATAATAACATCATAGCCGATCCAATTCAATAGCTTAGGTTCGATCCACTAGCAGACAAAGAATTATGTAAGAAAGAGAGGCGTGATGTATCGCGCAGTCTCCCAGCATCAATTGCAAGTGATATGTGTGTGCCCCCCGTTGTTGAAGTCTCTTGCGGGTATTGTTTGATCTCTGGCTGTGACTCCTTCTTTCTCCCACGCTTTCCGTTGGTCAACAACCAACCACAACTCACTATAATTCTTCACTAATCCTACAGGCTTGACGGAGTTAAGCTGTCTGGAGGGAATTTTTTTGTATCAATCTATATCTATATGTTTAGACGAATCCTTTCGTTTGATGAACCCTATCTTCAATCAAGTTCCAGCGACAATATCGCTTTTCTTGAGTCCCTTTTGAATGATTTGACCATAAGCGGAGTACAAGGTGAAGCCTATACAGAGGCTCTGGAGCTAGCGGGGCTGGTCCCCAGCCCACTTGAGCAATTTGCCATTCTCCCATTGATTCCTATGAATATAGGAAACTTGTATTTCTCATTCACAAATCCTTCTTTGTTTATGCTGCTAACTCTCAGTTTGGTCCTACTTCTGGTTCATTTTGTTACTAAAAACGGAGGAGGAAACTCAGTACCAAATGCTTGGCAATCCTCGGTAGAGCTTATTTATGATTTCGTGCTGAACCTGGTAAACGAACAAATAGGTGGTCTTTCCGGAAATGTTAAACAAAAGTTTTTCCCTCGCATCTCGGTCACTTTTACTTTTTTGTTATTTCGTAATCCCCAGGGTATGATACCTTATAGCTTCACAGTTACAAGTCATTTTCTCATTACTTTGGGTCTCTCATTTTCTATTTTTATTGGCATTACTATAGTGGGATTTCAAAGAAATGGGCTTCATTTTTTAAGCATCTCATTACCCGCAGGAGTCCCACTGCCGTTAGCACCCTTTTTAGTACTCCTTGAGCTAATTCCTCATTGTTTTCGCGCATTAAGCTCAGGAATACGTTTATTTGCTAATATGATGGCCGGTCATAGTTCAGTAAAGATTTTAAGTGGGTTCGCTTGGACTATGCTATGTATGAATGATCTTTTATTTTTTATAGGAGATCCTGGTCCTTTATTTATAGTTCTTGCATTAACCGGTCCGGAATTAGGTGTAGCTATATCACAAGCTCATGTTTCTACGATCTCAATCTGTATTTACTTGAATGATGCTACAAATCTCCATCAAAGCGGTTATTTATTTATAATTGAACAAAAGCGAGGTTCTGAAAGAAAGAAGGTCCATTTTTCCACGTAGTTCGTCGGTCAAACCAACGATTCTCTTCTCAAAGTAATAGAGAGATCTTTTTCTAGTTAGACTTCTATCAATGCAATGAAAGAACCATCCCTTCCAATTTGTTTGTCCTGTCAGATAGAAAAAAAGAAATTTTAAGCCCTTCTTTACCACTTTAGGGGGTGGGGGTGAAGGGGGGGTTTACATACAACCGAGGCAAAGTGGTTTATGATTGAATCTCAGAGGCATTCTTATCATTTGGTAGATCCAAGTCCATGGCCTCTTTTTGGTTCACTCGGAGTTTTTGCAACCACCGTAGGAGGTGTGATGTACATGCACCCATTTCAAGGGGGTGCAACACTTCTCAGTTTGGGCCTCATATTTATCCTATATACCATGTTCGTATGGTGGCGCGATGTTCTACGTGAATCCACGTTGGAAGGACATCATACCAAAGTTGTACAATTAGGACTTCGATATGGTTTTATTCCGTTCATCGTATCGGAGGTTATGTTCCTTTTTGCTTTTTTTCGGGCTTCTTCTCATTCTTCTTTGGGCTTGGGGGCCAGGCCCAAATTTGCCGATATTCAGAATGGATATCAAGCAGCGGCCTTCCTTTTTGCGAACCCCCTGTTTCTCATTTTCGTCTTCTGTACCCTGGCCCTTTTGCTGTTATATTTTTGGGTTACCGTCCAGCAGCGGGAAGCCACGCTGGAGTCGATACTGTCGAAAAACACGGAGCTAGGCGCAGCTCATAAATTCAGCTATGGGTGGGCGGGCGTATCGCTCAAGCCCGTCTTTGGATGTTTTTCCTGCAACGAAACTCCTATAAAAAAAAGGGGGGAAGGTCGCACAGAATCAGAATAGGTCCAGCTCTATAGGATAGGGGACAAATCAATAGGAAATGCTATGTAACCGAACTCTCTGATAACAATAGCCCTCCAAATTTTAGATCGGATTGATCAAATGAGAAATGGCTGAGAGCTAGGTGTAGCCTGATCTCTCTACGGTTGGTTTGCTTGAACTTGTCAAGCCGTATCGTATAAAGGCGAGCAGTCCTTATAGCAGTAGCAAACGGCCTACTTATAGCCCTTAAAGCATCGAAGAGATTATGGCATCAGGCTTGAGAAAACTGTTCCTAAAACACCTCAACATAATGGAGTTGCTGAGAGAATGAACCGCACTATTGGTGAAATAATTCGGTGTATACTCTCTCATGTTAAACTGCCTAAATCCTTTTTGGGTGAAGCAGTGAGAACAGCAGTGGATTTGATCAACCTTTCTCCTCTTCAGTTCCTCTTAAAGGTGATGTGCCATAAAGGGAGTTTGAGGTTTCTTTATATAGGATTCGCCGCCTTTGAGGTTGTTACAGAATCGATTGTTCAAGAAGGAGCTCTTACTGTTTTCGCCTTTTTCGCTGCTCTAGATGCTATCGAATCGGATTGATGCAGAGAGGAGTAGGTGCATTGATGCCGCAAATCCAATGTTAGTAAGAACTGGTACGAATGGCATTGATGCATCGAATGCCCTCTTTGACGGGGTTGTGCAAGAAGCCGATTATTCGACCATCTTTTCCAATAGTGCCATTTAATTGATGCTATCGAAGAAGAAGGAAGGCAATGAAAAAGGGTCTTTGACTCGCGGGTCAGACTATTTCAAACTATGCTAGCCCGCTCGGGCCTCCCCTGTCACGTATGGGGATCCCCTTCACTGCGCATTGCTTCACTTCTTTCATTTAGCTACTCTTCATTCTTTTACCCTAAAAGGTCGGTCAACCGCTACATTTCTTGAACGGTCGCTGCCTACATTACTCTGTCTCTCTCTTTTCAAGGAAGTGAGTCTCAGACCTTATGTAGTTCTCGGTCCTTTTGATACAGTTCCTGGCAGGTGCTTTTGTGGCTCTTCACTCCTGACCTGAAGTACTTTCTGTATTTAGTAATTCCTTTCTTTCTGGAAAGCTGGCCGAAGACCCTTTTCTTGTAGGAGCAGCATGGATGACTGGAAAGCGGTAAGGTAAGGCAGACCTTTGCCACCTGAGAGCCCATGATTAGATTCTTTTTTAAAGTAGGATTCCCGATTCAACTCCGAAAGAGATGCGACTTCCCATCCTGGGCTTTACCCGTTCGCTGAGCACAACAGAATACAGAGGAATGCATTTCAATCATTGAAAATTGGAATTTAAGATAGCCTTGCTGCTGCCGGAGGCATTTTACTAAAACGAAAAAAGAAAGTCCCACACCTATGAGTGCGCAAAGAGCAACTTCGAGAGCAGCTGAGTCAATAGCTGCAGATTCTGATTCAATTGCGACAAGAGCACATTCAATAGCAAACGCTCTTGAAGGCACAGATCTGTGGACATTGGGACTCCTTTCTGTACGAGTAGTTACTACCTAGAAAGATCCCTCACTGCACACTTTCTATCTATCTGTCTCCATGGAACGAGTATTCACTTCCGCTTACAGCGCCTTCATTCACTCGTCTTGCTACTTCGGAACTGGTTCAGCGGACACGTGGAGTCGAACGTCTCTCTCCAATCCGGACTATGACTCTTATACGTGATGAATCATCTCCACTCCTACCATCTGTATATGATCGTACATACGATAATAAAAAATGATTTTGCATGTTTGAAAAAGGTAAATGGTCAAGAGAAGAGAGAAACTTTAGGAAGAGAAAGATCTGTTCGCTACTACGCCCGGTTCACTTTCATAAAAAGTTTAAAAGCAATAGCAAGGCCCGAGTTTCATTGCCATTACCTGTCCTTGCTACGAGGGGGATTGCCCCCTTCGAGAGACAATTGATAGATGAATCCTACTTGTGGAGACATCTCCATACCCGTGGGAAGAATGGAACATCTCCCGGCGAGGGGGGAACAAGAGAGAACTGCCTGCCTGGCTTGGAAGCCTTCTTATTCTGAGACTCGAACCTCAAACACCTTTGGATGGACGGTCCTTTATACTCTGTTGGCTCCCGCATATAATGAATCTCTTACCAAGTTGGCATCCTCAGGACCAACAAAGAGGAGTTTGTCGAACAAGAGCCACTTCACTGACAGGGATCTTTTATGAACATCACCGGGCACTACCAGTCAAATCAAAAACTTGAAGTTGGTTATTCTCTCTCTATGAAAAGGTAGAGGAGGAATGCTTACTAATAGTAGTAGTCAGACTATCACAATAGGAGGAACTCTAACAAGAGTCACACCTGACTTGCCGGTATTTTACAAAATAAAACTGTAGGAGGAAGGAGAGACCTAGAAGTAAGAGTCATAATATTAGTAGGGAGAAAGAGAAAACCCTCCTGTCTTTCAGCCGCAATCACAACTGCGGTACATTGGAATAGATGATGATGACGCGCAATCACGGCCGAACTGTCAAGCAGGAGCGGTGACAAAGAAGTCGGGGTTTGAACACAAACAGAAATCAATAAGAACCTACGGATATGAGGTGAAACCCTATTCATGAAATTTTTCCCGGTTGGACCAAAAATCAGACAATAGCAAGAGCAACCGAGAACGAGAAGGCACTCATGAGGAACCTCATGAATGAAGAAAAGGTCGCATATGAGCTGTTCACCCCAACCTATTTTGATTCAATCAACAACCGATTCTCTTTCTCTGACGGATGTCCGTTATGAAGACAACTGCTCCTAATGGAACACTTACCGAAGAAGAATGCTGCCTTTAGTGAACTAAGACTTATCTTCCCTATATAGAATCTGCCTTACCTTATGACTTGAATGGTCATAGCGGTGACGCTCTTCCTTCTTGTTGTACCAATAGCTATCAAAAGACAGTCACTGTCTTTCTATACGCATAGCTCATTATAAGAAATGATGATGTCGCAGATGCGCTGACGCAGCAACTAAGCTATTGACCAAATTATTTACCCTAGGTTAAACTCACTTTCTTGCTTTCTCTCTGCCTTCATAAAGGAAGTTTCCTAGATGACTGAATCATGCCTTTCTCCTTGGATCCCAAAGCTGAATGCCTTTTGATGATCCTTCTCTAGGTAAAGGGTGGAAAGTAGAGAGAATCGTGGTGAAGAATTCGTTTTTTATCCCATATTAGACAGCACAAGCCCTTAGAATAAGGTCTCGATGCAAAAGAAGTGGTGGGAAAGGAAGTCCCATCTGAACTACCTTCTTCCTAGGATTATTCTCAATCAAGGAAGTTTAAGTTCTGTTCTCTAAGTCAAGGAGCTATACGCTTTTTCCTTCATCTCTTTCATGATATAAGGTAAGATAGTAGTTCAGGCTTTTCACACTCAAGTCTTTATCCTATCTCCGGGGACCTCCCTTTAGGACAGCACCCTTTACAGACATGGTTCTAGGTGCTAGCTAGGCTTCCTTACCTAAGCCCTGACTCGGAAATTCAGTGGAAGACGCTAAGCCTATGTTCATTGGCCTTTTTTCGATGTCAATGCTCTGACAGTGATTCTCTAATCTCTAAAGAGAAGGGTCGAAAGAAGAAAGTCTAGACTTTTCTCTGATTCATAGTGGGAGCTGTTTGGCTATTAGTCACTTTTCTCGCTCCTCAAGAAAGACGGCTGGGAACGGCCTCTCGCGATGTGGCATTCCGTCTGCTCTTTCTTTGCATTCCTTTTGCTATCAGCGGGAAATCAAGGGCTTTCAGAGAGCTTTCCTTCTTCCTTATACCCTTCTTGCCCTAAGAAAGACGGCTAGAAACTTCCTATTAGGAATGGCTTCCTTTCAGGTTGTGTTGTTACAGACCGACCGCTGGAACTGATCTTTCTTATGTCATATTGCCGGGTCGGCTACCTCATCTCTCTTATCACGGAATCTTCTTATACGTTGATACACGAGTTGGACAAAGAGAGGCAGGAACGAGATCTTGTGAATCCTTCTTCCTATTGTTATTGCTTTGGTCCGGAGATGGCTTGTGACTTGTATAGAGAGGGTACGCTGCTACGATGTGGCAAGATGAAACTGACCATGCTCAACTTCGATCTAGTAGGGGCAGTCCCTGTGTTCGTTCAATGCTTTGCCGGTCAAAGATGTAAGATTTATCTAGTAGTACAGCTGACTTCACACTAAGACTTAATAATGCCCGAGAACATAGTAATAGAATAGGAAATTGCCCCTTCTCAGACTAGTTAAAACTAAGAGGACGCAAAGCAAGAAGCAAGTGGAAAAACGGCTTGTTACAGTGAATCAGAAAAGGAAGAATGCGCAGTTAGAAGGACAACTAATTGAGTCTTGCTTGGGTCTCCCACGTATGGGTGGCAGGTATCAGTCACTAGGCACATAGGTAAAGGTTGAAAACCGTTAGCAAGGCTACGAACCTTCTCGAAGGCTTACAGAAGAGTGCTTGCTTCCCAGATCAATAGTATAAAGAGAACCACGCACAGAAGGAGCCGCTAGAGAATAGGGTGTGGGGGAATGCGCTCTTTGAAAGAATAGGCTCTGGGACTGTTGATTTTCCTTCCCTTTCTTTGTTTGATGCGGAAGAGGGGAAGTGCTACCTTCTCGTTCTAAGCACCTTTAGAGGCAAATGGACGCAATTAGTGCTACTTCCCCATCAGGCTTAACGGTTAACGCTTCGATGGTTGGTGGCTTTCTGGGCTTTGACCAATGCTTGTCTGTCTGGTCTGTGATTAAACCAATATCTCTCCGGTCTCTCGACTGTCCGGTTCTTAGTAGTGGGTCAATCAATGTCTGTCCTTTCAGGTTCGACTGTCCTGTCTGTAACCGGAATTTCTTTTAAGAATACGTGCGTATTTGATTAGAATTTCTCTTAGATTCCACCCTGAGGTGAGTGATTCTTTCTTTTCGACTAGACTAGAGGAGTGCTCTTTCTTTAATTCATCGGGACCCCTGCGACATAAACTATGAATCTTAGCTGCTTTCTTCTCACAGGTGCGGTAGCAATACCAAAGAAATAGGGAAGGAGGGGCGGGGAAGTACCCTATTTGGGGAGCGAATGACTAAGAATTTGAATTGCGTCGGGCTTTGAAGCAGCTCCTTGGTCTCGTCGCCCTTGAATTCATCTATTTGCTTATAGATCTTGTTTGTGCTCCACGAAGGGATGGACCAAGCCAATATTCCTACTTTCCTTTCTTTCTTGGGATTGGGATCTTTGTAGAAAGGCAGGCTGTCACGATTGAATGATAGAGTAGAGTGGGTCGCTTACTTAGTGTACCCGCAGCGGGCCGTGGCCAATCTCTCCTTTTGGGCAAGCACTCAGATAGTTATCCGATCATCCAAGTATGGGAATAGGACCCCAAGCCCTTCTAAATAAATTCCAACCTTTCGCCCGGTCGCTAACCTATCTTTTTGAGTCCCTTTGTTCGCCCTTCTTTCCTGCCAGTAGTGTAGGCGGAGGACTTTATTGACGCTATTTCGTCAAATGAGAAGTTTGTTTGCAGGCAAGGACAAAAAGACGTTCTTTCCTACTTACTATTACTATAGGTAGCTGCGTCTCCTAGAAGATCTTATTCCGCAACTCGGGTCGATATGTTTGGGAGTCATGGTCACATCATGAATTTTTCTACCTGTCGCGCTCGCGTCATTCGCTGGCCAGTCGGGAGGATAGTACATTCCAACTCACATGCTTCCCAAACCGGGGCAACAGCGCGACTGCTAAATCGACTGGATCTGGATCATCCGGAACTATATCTAAATCTCTGACTATGGCGACTAGGACTCTCTTTGGATCACGATTTCAAAATGCGCTCTTCCGGGCCGGGTCGAGCCTTTCAATAGTGCATCGTATGTAGTAGTAGCCCTTCCCGGATCGAGAAGCTTGAGCAAGAAATTCCCCCATACAGATAGAGGCGCCTATAGCCTTGCCTCTGGCTTTGCCCCCTTATCTACTACGGGTGAATCTCTTCGATCCGGAATTTCACTATCCCGGCTTTGCTGCTGCTAGCTCCGCCACTGGGCCGACTTAAATGCAATAGGTCCCTCTCTATCCGGGTCTTCACCCTCCACCGAAACCCCACCAGATTGTAAGGCGTTTCCACTACATAAGAAATTACGTGAATGAAGACCTTATTGACCGATCGACTGAAAGAAGAGGAATTGAAATAGGTTCGACCAGCGAGAAAAGAAAGAAGAGTACTATGTCAGCTGAACAAAAACGGATTCGATCTACTTTCTATACTATACGAAATTTTTTCTTGTTCAGCAACAGAATCAGTAAGACAATCGGTCTTCCCTCTCCTGTCTTTGAGGAATTCCACGTGCAAGAGGGTCTACTCTCATTGTTGAGGTACCCCCGTTCACTCCGAGGCCATTCAACGGCCATTCCACGAGGTAAGCCCGCTAACCCCGAAAGTCATTGTCTCCTGGTTCGTTCTTCCTGTGGATTCTCTACCAATCTAAGTAAATAAGGGTTCTCGAACCCCGTCTCTCCCGCCATTGAGGTAAGCGCGGCTATCCCGATCTGGCTTTTCGGGCTAACCATTTAAAGATGATAGATTTCCCTCGGGTAATTAATGGCAGGACAATGCCCTGTGCTTTCCTGTATGTGAGGAATTCCCCCCGGGGGAGTTTTTCTGCTTATGGAAATTAGAGGGATACCTTCAGTGCACGAACTGCCTTTTATTTATTTTTGGCACCTAATCTTCCATATTTGTATTTAATTAGTACAAGGATTGCTCTCTTCCTTCGGGAACTTTCCAAGAAGCAAGAAGGGACCTCTCAAGAGAAGGAGTAGCCGCACATTTCCTTCAACAAATAGAAGTGCTTTTTGGCCCCTTTTTAAGAGGCCTTATTAGTCTATGTCGAATAAGAGCTCTCCCTCCGAAGCGAGGTAAATAGGACTAGCCAGAGTAGGAGCTCCAAAACGGATTGTGTACAACGTCTACTCCTGTCCTTCCTGACTTGAAGTTGTTCGATCGCTCAACGTCGCTTCCCCGTGGGAGTCAGAGTACGTTCTAACGCCCTACGAAGACAGGATCGAGAATGAATAAGAATTGCTAAGAAGGTCCTAAACCTAGTGACGATTCAAACGAATTTGATTAAGGTCTCGCCCGTCGAGGGCTATGGAGTCACTTTCACTTTTGTTAGGGCTATTCCTTTGAAACCAAGAGCCACCCAATCGATGAAGACTCAAACCCGACTCGCCCTGGGCACAGGGACGCGAGAACCTGACGGAACGGAACCATAAAGCTAGGCTTCAAAAGGAACGATAGAAAGTTCTGACAAAGCCATGAATCGGAAATCTTCCTATAATAGAAATAGGTCGAATCCCTGTAACCGAAGTCTCCCCCTCTCTATTCCTATCCGAGCCGACCATAGCCTAATCCCATAACCCTTCAAGAACCCGATAGCAAGCATGTGTTGGCGAGTCAACCTATTTTGAGTCTTATGAATGAGATCCGAGCTACCCAAAGCAATCGAAAGGCTTTCCATCTTTTTGCAGGCTAACGGGCGTTTCGTCGTTCCTGAACCGGCAAGGGAAGCTACTGGCAACCCATCTCCTTCCCATTGACTTGTTAAGACTGACTAAAGGAAGGCGATCCGCATCTCCGAATTCATCTGTGGGCGAGCGAACAGAAACAAATGAAGCATCTAATGCACCCGCATTTTCCCTCCCATCTTGTGATTATGCCATTCCATCCCCGGGGGAACAAGCAGGCGAAACTAGGGTTCCGCATCTATTTATACTTCCGTCTCTCCTTGTCCAGTTCCCCTCCGCTGGGCTCGTTAAAATACGGTTGTTCGTGTCTTCCAAACGCTACCTCGTAGCAACGGTCCGATGCCTCTCAATCAGTTGATTATGCAATTCCATCCTTTCCAAAAGTCTTTTTTTCCCTACGGGCCCAGTCCATCTCTTTCCTCTGCTCCGGATCTATCTCCTGGGGAACCTTCCACCCTGTCGTTTTTTTATCCGCATCGCTAGCTTCTTTTTGGTTAGCGGAGGGACGGCTATTCAAGGATTCGAAGCTTTATCCGGTTCTACCCGCAGGCTGATTCCGTTGAGTCAACATCCTCGGTACCCTTGAGTGAATGACCTAACCAACGGGTAGATGGATAGGAGGGTTGGTCCACGACCCCTCGCTGCATTCCGGAATCCGTTACTGGATAGCCCCCCCGAGACCTCTCGCCTCAGCATCCCATCCCTCCCGAGGCCCACACGCACGGGCCCCCGGAACCTTATAAAATTATAGTCTTCCATCCACCCCGGGCAATGACTGTTCCCATGATGCACATTTCTTAAAGAGGAAAGGAAGATCACTCAATGAAAGGAAAGATCCATCCGACACCAGAGAGGGTGCACAGAGGAGAGGTTAATGGTTGAAGGCTGGGCCAATAAAGAAATGAAAAGGTGGGCAAGGAAGGCTCAACTAGCTAGATGGGCCGCCGCTCATGAGTAGTGATCCGATGTTTGATCTTGTCAATGGGTTGATGGCAAACTTCTCTTTTATCCCACTCGGAAGAAGGTGGATGTTGACTGCTTTATCTTAGGGGTTATCCACCCTTCTTATTCTCACCCTACCCGTAGTGAATTTTGGTTGGTATGAGCATGAAAACTCCGATTCAAGGTTGTCCTTACCATACCTAGCTGAGGGAAAGATAGAGGGATGGAGACCCATCAATGAAACAAGTAAGGCTATTCGATTTCCAAGATTTTAGTAGCTCTGGTAAGGTTCCCGGGATTGGAGTGGCTCGGGTCGGGGCTGGACAGAGGATATCCAGATTATGATCCCTATGGGGCTTGTATCGAATCTATATCTCCGACTGACTTCAGCGTCTGAGGATGGCGCTAGTATTCGCTAAGGAAGTCTGATGGTGCTATCTAATCGTCTCTAGTTTATGGACCTATCATGCGGATTGGTCTTTACACTTGCAATGGTATCAAGATAAGGTGATTCGTATGCCACCATGATTTCCTTTAAAAGTTTAGTATCGGATTCTAACCTAGCATTCGTCCCCGTTGCGTATGTTGAGCTAGTAACCCGAGCTAGGACGGCGTAGTTGAAAGAGATTTATTGGTACTACGGGTGAATCTAATATGGGTGACAGGTTGAACCATTGGTGGCAGGGGTGTGATGAAAGCTGTAGGAGAATGTGATGTCTGCCAGTAAACCCATTATGAAGCAATTTCCCCACCACAACCACTGTCTATACCTGGGTGGACATCTCAATGGACTTCATAGAGGGGTGAAGCGACTCAACTGCCAAGGAGAGGCACTGAGCACAGCGAAGTGGAGTAGGGAGAGGGGCTCCCATTGTCAAGTGCAAAATCAGTTATACTGGTGGTGATTGACAGGTTGACTAAGTATGAACATTTCCTCCCACTAGCTCATCCATATACTATATTGCTAAAACTGTTGCTGATGTGTTTGCGAAAGGTGTGCTCAAGTTACATGGTACGCCTAATACCATTGTGAGTGATAGAGATCCGAGCGGAAGTCTTTTTTACTATGCAAGGTACACAATTGTGCAAAAGCACTGCCCCAGACTGATTGATGGTCAAACCTCAACAGGACTTTGGAGCGGTGAGAGACCAACAAATTGGCTGAATCTTCTTCCATGGGCAGAATGGTGGTATAATACCACCTACCATTCAGCAATAAGGATGTCTCCATTTCAGGCACTATATTATATGGCTACCCACCTCCTTCAGTGCAAGCATACATACCAGAACCGTCCATCAAGTGGATGTGCAATTACAAGATAGAGATGCTCTATTAGCTGCATTGAAACAGAACTTGCATCTTGCTCAGTCTAGGATGAAAAGGTACTATGACAAACATCATACTGAGAGGGTTTTGATGCTGGTGATTGGGTTTATTTGAAGTTGGAATCCTATAAGTGTGCAAAAGAGACTGTCACATAAGTTGTCTCCTAGATTTTATGGCCTGGAAGCCAAGATTGGCCAAGCTACGCCGTTCTTTTCTTGGAATTCGATTACTTCACTTCGCCGTTGGCTTCTCTCTCAGAGTTCGGGTTGTTTCGATGCTGCGGGTGTGTGGCAGAGTGATAAAGATTCAATTGAGACCCGGGTTCTGAAAGAAAGAGTACGATCTCGACCGTTCAAATCCGAAGTGCTAATTGCGGTAAATTTAAGTTATTGCAAAAACCATGTTTATTCCAGAATGTTTTTGGCAATTTCTAACAAAAAAGACGGGAAAACAAATTCCTTATCAAGCTAGAAGCAAACTGAAGGTATACCTATTATTCCCGTAAACAAAGGAGCTCCAGCGGGGGGAATTCCTCACATACGGGAACGGGAAACAGAAGCGCGCTGCGGGTCCGGTTAAGTAAGAAAACCTCTTTTACTACCTCTTATAAAGAGATCCGGGGTTGGCGAACCCTTTTCTCAACGTCGAAGTAAAAAGAAGGTGCATACGTGTCTAGTCTAGCCTAACAAAACCGAACCCGACTAGCTATTTAGTTAAAAACTGCAATCGCTTATGCTTGTATGCTCGGTCGGAGATAGGAGAGAATTCCCTTTCCGGCTAGGCGCGATCGGAGCACGTTTTGATGGTAGAACCCGTCGGGATGAGGCAACTTTGCTCTAAAGGAAAGGGCGATCCATTTCGATACGAAAAAGACCAACAACCGACTGCGGGAAAGAACTCCAGAAGAAGGTGGACTTAGGAGATTAAAACCTAGCTTCTACTCCTCTTTTAGTAGAGCTCACGAGAAAAGAAGCTGTGAGGTATTAAGGGCAATGCTAGTATGGGACTTCTTATCCCTATTGGAGAGAAAAGAATAGGCAAGCTGCTTGGGGCTCCCTGGGTTTGCTAGATTGGACACAGATATTATACCGTGGGGCACGAAATCCTTATTCCTTATCATTAATAGCCTAAAATGTTATTAGCTTATTCAATTCCCTAGGAATTAGTCATAGCGGGCATATCTCCATCTCCTAGTTATAGTTCGAGGAGAAAGGAAGAAGGAGCAGCTATTGAAAAAAGGAAAATATCATCCCAAGAGTGCGAAAGACGGCTATTCATCAGGCAAGGAGCGCTTCCTCTAGAGAATCTGGAATATGTCCGAACGGATTTCCCCGATACCGGAGCAGCTAAAGTAAGTAAAACTCTCCGAGGAGGTTTAATCAATAGGAATAGGCAGATAATGCCCAATAGGGTCTTTGGCCGTTTTATCATCTATAGAATAAGCTGTTTTCGAATAAGCTGGAATCGGTTGTTCAAAAAGGGATTGCACTCAGGCTGGATCACTGACTGGATGTCCGAGGGTAAGGTAAGCGTGTGGAATAAAGATAAAAGGCTTTTCGCTTAATGTTATTTGCTGCTGCCGCATAAGATGAATGGGAAGCTAATTAAGCTATTATTCTTTCCTTTCCGCGACATGAAAGCTAAGATGTGAGTCTTGCAGCTATTATCTTTTTTAGTGCAAGTTCCGCTTAAGAATCTTATTGACAAGTCTTCTTCCAGCGGATGAAGTCAGGATAACAGCTATTTGACATGAAGTACAGCATTGCGATAAAGTCTATATAGAATAGAAAGAAAACCTTTGGGGCGAAGAAAGAATGAAGCGACTGAGTCTGCTCCTGATTCTAGCGAAAGTTCCTCGAGGATAGGAAAACTTCCCCGAAGGCAAGGCGGGAAGGTGAGCCTACTAAAGGGAAAGGAGGCGCTGAGGCGACAACCCCATAAAGGAAGGGCACCGCTCAAACTGTCTAAGGCTTAGCGATTAGAGAAGCGAAGCAGGCTTACTGAGAGAAAGATATAAATAGAAAGGCAAAGAGATAGGCAAGCGATAAAGCGCATAGCAGCACATAAAAACAAAGACCTTCACGCGACGACCACGCCCGACGGGAGATGGGTGTGTGTTTGCAAGGTAACAGGCTATGACACCGATCAAGCTTAAGAATTTGTGCTGGAGGGCGGAGGCTGTAGTTCCAACTCCAACGTCTGAAGAAAGATTCGAAAATACAGACGCAGACGCCTAACCAAGAGATTCTGTTTCCCCCGAACTAACGGATTCAATTTATCTAGAATATTAAGCGACGAGGCCAGAGGATTCCGCATCTAAAGACAAAGACACAGAATATGACGGTGGGTTACGGTCAATAGTTTTTAAAAATCTTAAGACTTAATATTAGTAGAAAGAATAAAGCCCCGTGCTTTGTCACAGGGCCGAGAAGGAAGAACAATACGACAGAACAATCCCCTTACCAAAGAAGCGCTAGCGTATAGCGCGCTGCGAGGATTGCGCTTGCTGCAAAGGAAAGGTAACCTATCGTCTCATACTAAGACCTAGCCTAGCCACCGCCTTCTCTTATCTTCCCTTTCGACGTAGCTTTCGAAGCAGGACGAGAAGGGGTAAAAATCGGGAAAAAAACACATAGGATGCTTGAATGCTTTTGTTGAGCCGAATGTGGGATTGATCCATTCTATTCGCTAATTCGGCCATTTAACAAAGAAAGACGGACTATCCTGCTTTCACTGATAGCTATTGCGAATCAAAAGAGAGGAAACCCTTGTTCACTCAGAGTTCTTTCTGAAACAGAATCGAATTACCCTACTCACCTAACCCACCAAGACCGGATAAGCAGCTAACAAGAGGCTAGCAGCCCTTATCAATAGCAGCGGAGTCACGAAAATACCCCTTTTAAAGCGCTGATTCACTAGCAGTCTTCCAATTCGACTGAATAAGTCTTTTTGTGGTTAAGCTGGGGCCAGGGTCAAAAGTTTTTCCATCTCCGGGGATCAGATCAGGCAGAGCCTCTACGCTTTCTTCCTTTGCTAAAGCTACCGGGTCTTCATTTTTTAAAAATGCATTTACCTTTCTCCCCTGGGAGGAGAACCTGAATCTAGCGAGGGTGTCCTCGTAAAGTAATGAAGTTCAGTATCCATATTATAATACCGAGTGCCAGAAGGCAGATGAGCTAATCGTAGCCCTCGTCTCGTAAGGCCAAGAGTTCTGCCATTCCTCTCTGTCAACTCGAAGTCTAAGGCAAGGAACTTTCTATATTAAAGAGGGTATTCCAGGCCAGGCACCTTTCCTCATTTAAAAGCGCAATCACAACTGTCGAAGCGAGTGCTCTACTATCTCCGCTACGATAAGATGGATGGGCTTCATCCAATAGCAAAAATAGTAAAATAAGATGACATAGAAGGAAAGCTGGAGGGGAGATTCATTTAATCAGTAGTTAAGATAGCCACACCCACGGACATCAGGAAGTTAATCAGTAGCTTTGAGACTGGAGCTAGTGGCATAGATTTACTTTTCATCTTTCGAGCCCAAGCCCCTTCATTCTAATAATAATGAAGCCGGTAGGCCCAATCCGCTTATCATTTCTCAGAACAGCGGCCTACCGCTGACTGACTTTATTTCCATAGGAGATCCGGTTGCTTTCCAATACGAGTGGCAAATGCGTGCACCTCTTTCAGAGCCTCTTTGAAAGCCTTGCTTGGGCCTTCCCTGATGCCCAGAGTCTTATCTCTGATGGTCTCATTGAGGATGTCATTCTCTTGTAGAGTAATAACACCTCTTCTCGCTGCAGGTTGGTCAATACCTGCAGCGAACACAAGGAACTGTTGTCCAGAGATCCCGCCCAAAAGAGTTATGGGTTTACCAAACTCTGTTTGGGTACCAAGTATTGGGACCTGGTAATCTAGACCCTTCTCTGCGACTAGATCATATAATCTCCATAGCTGTCCAAAACGGACTACTACTGGATCCTCTCGAGTTGCTTTCCAGCGACTAGAGACGATAGGCGCATTGAAGAATTCTTCGATCGAGACTGCCGGATCAATAGCCGTCGTCAAGTACCACTTGACGTACTTAAGCCATAGATTAATCTACCCACGCATCACAGTAATCTCAGACAGTACCTGCTGACACTCATCTTCATAGAGGTCAGTAGGCACTGTCTTAAGATCTGTAGGCTTATAAGCCTTCCGCAGGCGATCTATAAGAAAGCCTCGGAGATACGGATTAAGTGGACGACCGCGGCCAAGACGACAAATATCCTAATGGCTGACCTACAGCGAAATTCACTACAGGTCGGCCCTTGGCAAAAGGATATTATACAGGAACACCAGTATTCGGAGGACGCTCAATCTGGTTTGTAACCACATGAGGGTCCGATGGATGAACAGGTGACCTGCAGAACGGTACCTTAAATAACGATAAGGAGAGGATAGAGGTAACAAAACCTTCAACCTCCCTACCGAAAAGGACCGCTAAGACGTCTCCTTGTAGATATAAGGGCCACCTATCGTGGCAGATTTAAAATCATAAGATGAGACATGTTCCGCTCCAACCAAACGGTCCAAGGGTGAGACTTTATTATAAGTCCCATCCATGGGCAAAGTTGATAAAGCTTTCATTAACCAATCATGAAGAGGCTTTAGCAACCGTTGGTTGACGTAGTTGCCAATGGCAAATATCCGACGTTTACCAGCACCTGAATCGGTGGACTGGGCTAGTCTCCCGGGAGAGCCAAAGCTAGGGATTCCTTATGCCCTATTTTCTTCGACCTGGGATTGGCAAAGAGGGTAAGAATCCCTCATTGACCAAAGAGATATATCTCTATTTCCTGGGTCTAGGGCATATCGAATGAAAGGTGACCAGAGAGGGTAACCGAAACCTATAGGATATGCATCTATATCGTTAGATACAAAATGCAGTTCATAGGCAAGGAACCACTCTATTTCACTTTTTATATTGAGAAAGATCCCTTTCTTATCCTTTCGCGCTTGCCCTCTATCAGAAGGTATAGCCTTCCAAGTGGGTTCCCATGTAATCCCTTGACACATAGGGATGGTTAGCGCACTCTTCCAGTACCGCGAGATCAGTTTAGGGACATGACTCATGAAATCGTCAATAACAGATTCCATTTTGTCATAGTCCTTAAATGGTGATGTGATAGACCTTAGAATCGAGTGATCAACCTTCTTTGCAAGGCGGACAACTCGACACAAGGAAAAGTAATAAAAAGATATCTTTACTAACACATCAGCGCGACCATCCCTTTTGAGGATTAATTTCCTGTGAAAGGATGGTATAATCCGCGGTAACCCAGAGCCGGTTAAGGAAACTGGCACAGGTAAGAATCCCTTAGGTTGAGGGACCCCTGCATACGCTTTCTGTAAGCAGACTGCTGCTTGTTTTAGATAAAGAGCAGCAAACAAACAAGGGTCCGGATTTCTTCCTAAGCCTTATCACCTGTTTGGCTACGAGGTGAGCTCCAATACATAGCTCCTTGGTCAGACCATCAGTCACAACTAGTTGGACCTTCTTAAGGATTCCAACTAGCAGTGCAAGATCTTCCAGAATCTTGTACCACTTGATGGTCCTCAAGGACAGAAGTTTTTCAAACAGACAACGAGTAGTAGTCATAAGAATTTTATATTATGGTTCCTACTCCAGGTGCGACCTGGGACAGTTATAGCATACGCCAACGTTTACTATAATCCGTTGGGCTAGCTTCCCCGTCACCGCCCATCCAAGATTATCCTCAAGGATTTCTCTTGGTGACACTACAAGTGTCAGTCTGAATAAACATTCTGCCTTGGGAACACCAAGACTCGCCTAAACGGCACCATGTTTCAGGTGTCGTGGGGGGGTACCTAAGCAACCTAACTAGGACTCCATGTGTCTTAGAGTAAGGTTAATCAAGACATATAAGCAGAGACCCTTCCGAAGAAAGGAAGCTGCATACCGTCGTGATCGCCTTCGGGCGACCTCATGACTGTAAAACAAGTTTGACAATCATTGGCCGCTAGGGTGGTCAAACCCTACACCAACAGGATTTCTCCTGTCGATGCCCCATCTTAATACTAGAAAGAGACTTTCAGCTTTCACTCTTGGGACTGTGACCATTTGCGCTTATTTAGTGTTCGTATTGCTTGGTCTCGGCTGTTACGTTCTTATAGATCAAGTCGGAGATTTTTCTTATAGTCTCTCGCTTGGCTTCTTCTCACGAATTGGATTCGAACCAATATCGACGCTACTTTCCCTTTAGTAGATCGTGAGGGGGGGTTCCACCCTACTGTCCAGGTAGAGTGGAATTAAGCTAGGCGCCCCTCCCACCTTTCGGTGAGATATTTTGCCTTAGCACCTGAGCAGAGCACGTCAGTCTTTCCAATCTACTCAGTCCAATTGCAAGACACAGATTCTCCCCCACACTCACCAGTAGACTAGCCAAGGAGGAGGGGGAGGGGGCGCCTCCTCGACAACGGGAGGTTGAACCACTTCATTTATGAAATCCGCTGCGCTGGACGAGGCTCCGTCGCACGCAGCTATCTCACAGAATAGCCCCATACCTATCACGAAAAAGAGAACTCTTTTTTTTCCTATAGTAGTTCCACCATAAACAATCCTTCGCAGGACTCGAGAAGTAAACAGCGAGTGAGGGATTCATTCCTTTTGATTCAATCGACCTTCGAAGAAGATTGAGATGGGGGGCTACCATTCTAGATTCGACCATAGACAAAAATTACATCCTACTATACTATAGGGGGCTTAAACTATTAGACATTAAAGGTTGGGGGTTAACTCACATCAAAAAAGAGGAGCGGCGAAGCAGAATTGTTTTGGGTTTTCCCTCGCCGCTACCGTATATCTCCGCGGTAAGATGCGATCCGAAAGGAACCGAATTCGAAACATTGGATATGCCAATGATTCGGGAGGGGGATTGGTTGTGCGTGCTGACCTCCCCCCCTTTGCATTAGTTTCTGTCTTCTGCTTCTGTTGCTGTTGTTTGGGACGGTTACATGAGATCATCCGATCTCAATGTTGCGTGCGAAATGCATTTCATGATCCGCGTTGTACGAAATTTTTCTCCGTCGGGAACAGCTTTTTTCTTCCTATGTCCGAGACCTTGCTTTCCGCTATGCTATATAGGTGTGCTACAATCGCATTGCATGAGAGAGGGCATCGTAAGTAGCATGCGGAGGAGCTAAGATACGCCCCATCTTACTAATAATAATGAAGGGCTGAAGAAACACACTCTTTTTTTGGGTAGACCCTTCCCAGGCAGAACCAATTCCTTAGTGGCTCGCTAGCCGGCCATGGCTATCCTTTAGTTAGTGCTGGACCGCTTCACCGCTTCAAAAAGTATGTCTTCCTGTAGCCGCCATTTACTTGACTAACCAACCTGAGCTATCGTAAGGTAACCATAGGTTGACTGCCGAAGGGTCTCGGTTCTTACCAAGCGAAGCGATCTTTGGTTGCAGCGTGAAGGGGTCTCAAGCAAGTGCTCATTGGTGAAAAGACCGGCAGCAACGACGGATCTCTCTTATTCTTATTGGCAACAGCAACCGACCCCGAATCAATTAGGGTCCTTTTCTGCTGATTGACACTGATCGTTGCGCCGCTCGGCCGGCGCTTCTCCCCCTATCAGGTAAGGCGGTATCGATCGATTTCTCCGTCCCATTCATGGAGGGTACCCTGAGCCCTTACTCTACCATTATTATAGGGGTATGGGATGAAGGAGTCTCTATTGCGAATCATATAGCAATTTAGCTGTTACTGTACTGAACTTTTAGGTGAGGTGATAAGGGTTACCTTTGAATAGTTAAGATGGGCTGGAAGGACTCGTCCAGAGCAGAAATCGAATATACAGATGGAATGGTTCATCAACATGCCTTGGGAGCATGAGAGCGGGACCCTTTGGTAAACAAAGAATCCTTAATTGTATTGTAGGGCTAACCCACCCCCCCAAAAAAAGGATAGAGTCAAAGGTTCTTCCAATCTTTCGTATTTGGATATGACTAGAAATCTGTAACCTTTATCCCAATGGATGCAACCTAATTCAATTACCCTCCCACTGTAAACTATTCCTACCTAGAGATAGAACCTATGGGAGAAAGAATGGTTAATAGAAGGACTGCAACGGCTACTAGACCAAATTACCCCGAGACTGCTACGACATCGAAAGCAACTTCAACTCGCTCGAAGGCTTGAGGAGATGGTTAGACTTCTACTTAAATGATATGCGCTACGGTAAATTGTACTGTAAATGCCATCGAAGGAAACTGGCCTGGAAAAGAACTGGCTTTGACTTCCAAAGAGGTTGGGGTTAGACTCCTTTAGGGAGAATATATAGAACGTGAACGTTAGCTCGAAGGCAAGTCAAGAAGGAACGGAGAGTTTCAAATTCAAATAAAAACCTGGCATCCGACGATTATTTTATTTTATAGCAGACTTTCTTTTGTGCCAAAGGGAGTTAGAATGCGCTTTGGTTCACAGGTTGGGTGGTCTATCCCTATCTAGGTAGGCTTTTCGGCATTGATTAGGTACGAGCGAGAGTCTGATTAAGATTCTGCTGGAACTGCGCTCTCTATTAAGAGCAGAGAAGACTTCGAACTTCAGAGATAAAAAGAATAGTCTAGTGTGTAGTTCCTTTGTGCCCAGAGGACTTGAAAGAGCTTCGGATTCTAGTGATCCTCAATTCAAAGTCGTCATTCGCTTGACCGAGGGCTCGTTGGTCTTGGTTTATATTCCAGACATGACGAAAGAGGATGTTGTTGATCCACTCGCTTCAACTTAAAGAGAGCGCTTTCTCACCTGCCTCTTTCCCGGCTTCCCTATCTGATGATTAGGATGATGCCTGAACTGGAACTGGTTTCATCCCTACTAGTCACCGATGTTGGTGCCTTTTCATATCCTAATTCGTACTCACAAGCCCATGAAAGGGAAGGGAATCACGTTAGAGATAGCGAGAGCACAGAGACTTTTTGTGCTGGAGTTGGACTAAAAGGAGTAAGGATGGATATTAGGACTCAGAGCATAGCTTAAGGAAGGAAGCTGAGGGAGTTCTGTGGTGAAGGACTACGCGCTGCTAATTTCCATCTTTGCACAAGTGTCTGTTGATGATGGAATTCAGCCCAAAACATCCATGTCAGATCTAGCAAAGCTGAAACCTGTGACGGGAGCACCTTCTTGCTGCTGAGGATCATAATTGGCCGGAGGCGCAGCCTTGTTATAAGCGGGTCTGGGCGGAGCTTCCGCTGGGTTTTGCGGTTGCGATTGGGTAGGAGGTTTTTGAGTGGGTTGGGGCCCCCTGGATGGCTTGCTGATTCCGGGTGCTCCGTTGTCTCAGTGCATTCTGCTGTGCTTGAACCGCATTAATTGGATCCGGAGTGATGGTAACCTCTTGAATTGGCTGCTGGGTCCTTAGGGTATTCTTCGGCTTGCCTTCTCCCCCATTAGAACTGTTCCTGAGGAAAGTGATAGACCCGTCTTTTATACTCCTCTGCATGCGGGCAGCTCGTTCAAACAGTTGAGGGAATTTTCGGCAATCTCCTAGCACCATCGCTTCCTTGATGGGCCCATGCAGGTTATCGATAACCATCTGTACTGCATCTTCCTCTTATATGTTTCATTTTGCTTTAGCTGCTAAATTCCTCCATCGGTTAACAAAGGTAATGAATTCAAAACCGGGCTGAATTTTTTCATTCACCAAATCACAAAGATTGGGGGATGTTCCACCTGGTGGAACTACTGGCTGGTGAATCTGTCAATCACATCGTCAAAACTACGTAGAGCATCAAGGGGGAGAATAGAGTTCTACTTGAGTGCTTCCCCTTCTAATGACTTATGATAAAGGTGGAAAAATAACCCAGACTGGGAATCAAGGCCTCGGCAATCCCCACAGAAGGACAGCAAGTGATGATATGAAATACCATTGTATTTACTAAACTTCGGTCTCTTGAACCCTTCCGGCAGAGCTACATCTGGATGTCGGCAAAAATCCTTGAATCTCAGTTTCCTCCCGTATTGGTCTGCTCTACTGCAGCTTATATCATTGCCTCAATCTCCATCTTTCCGAGAGGCTTCTCCATGGGGACCACAGAGGGAGAGAGAGGACTCGGAGGACGCACGACGCACCAGGAAAAGCTTCGGATGTCTCTAGTCAACGTGAAGCTGGGCGTACAAAAACAAGTAAATAAAGGCAAAACACCTAGAAAACCGAACACCCCGAAAAAAAGGGGGAATTTGATCAAACAAAGTATGTGCAGTATGTGATCGGAGGAAGGAATAGAAAGACTCCTAGTAATCTTCAACAACAAGGACAAACACAAGGTACAGAGACAGAGAGAGAGGCGCGACAGCCGCAAGGCACTTTTGCTTTGCTTTGATTTGATTGTATGGGGAGATGGGCTTGCGTATTAGTTGGGTTTGCTTCTACCGAGGCAATGTTCAGGAAATTAGGTTTCTCTAAAAGAGCAACCGGCTTAACCGGCTGAGCACGAGGTCCCACATTGTCTCCATCAGCGGCTAGGAAAAAGTCTTTGACTCTTCTTCTAGTTAACCACTGCTTTAGACTATTCCTACTATTCATAGTTCTCAATCTTACTTTTCTCGTCCAAGTCTTATATAGTATTGTCTTAAATAGTAAGTATATAAAGAAAGAATAAAGTAAAGCTTTCCTAAAGGGAAAGGAGTGAATGATTTGAATACTTCTTCCTCTTTCCCCTCTTCTCAAGCTCTTACTGGCGCAGATAAAGTCTTTCTTACGGCCAGACGACTTAAACACAGCGCTCTGATCTCCGACCTCCAAGGACCCAAGCAAAGGATTGACTTCGCTAACCTCAGCTTAACCGAAGTCAATATTCTAACAGAACTGGAAAGGGCATACCTTGAATACAGATCAAGATTCACTCATGCACTCTGGAACTGACTTAGGAAAGCTAGCCTTAGCCCAAAAATAAAGGAAGGCAGCCGAAAGCCCTACAAAGAATATCGCTTATGAACAGGCCCAGGGGTTGTCAGTTGAGAAGGAAGTCTTTATTGAATTGATCATAGAAAAAAAAGGATAGAAATTGAATCGTAAGTCGGAAGATCAGATGAGCGGAGAATCGGGTTCTGCTAAGCAGAAAAGCCTTCTCTAACGGGTCGATTCGAAATTGGAATGGAGTTTGAGGCTAGTGGAGCAAGCATGAATAAGAAAAGGAAAAAGCCAAAATGAGTGGAAAGAAATTCAAAGCTAAGCCACCACCACCGAATAGAACCGACGAGTAATATCCTGTCCTTCCCTACCTACTGTATTCAAGCGAACAAGTGTGTTAAGCGAATCACTTTCCGCCAGTGGTACGCACTACATGAAATCAATGCCCAGACCACTATGTGCGTAATCTATATATCTATCCTTATTGATTTCTTTCGCCTATGGAGTGTTAGGGTATTGCGAAGCTTCTCACTGGAATAGACTCGAGATTAAGCACAAGAGACGCTTGGGCCTATCACAGACAGGCTCGCAAGCTTAACACGATGAGAAGGTTCCCCACTTAACCCGAGTTTTCGGGTAGAGTAGTGGTCGCCATGCGCCCATCGGTTATAGCCGCTCGCTAGTTGGGGGCAGGAGACAGCCTTTAAGAGAAAGAAGGTCTACTGGCCCGGTACGGTGTGGTTTTGTTGGATTTCTCCGTCCGCGTACTTTCACTGGCCCTTTGAATCGATCCTGAAAGACTCCCCCATAAAGAGAAGGTTATCCGCTTATCCGCTGTTTAAGCTCGAAATCTGAACTTTCACAACCACCAACAGGAAGACAAGTCAGTCAGTATGGGATCAAAAAAAGTCTTTTTCTGGTCAAGTTCCAGCTCTAGATAGGGAAGGACGACGAAAAGCACGAGTTTACTTTGAGGTAAAAAAGCCGACGGTGCCTAATCTCCTCGGATATCATCGGTCATCGTTCTCATCGATGCGATGACCAGACATGTCACACCATCCCTCGCTGCCCTAACTCACCAATCCCTAGCATCTGCCTAAGTGGTATCCTATCACGGAGGCTAGTAAGTAGGCTTTTCTCATATTTGTCACTCTCCACCCAGTATATCCTCCGATGGAAGGGGTACTATCCAATTGTCAGTAGCTTGATTACTGTCTGGCCTTTATCCCTTGCTCATAAAAAACGGATATGGGAAAGGTTGGTGAAAGTGTAAACTAGTGACCTCGGAAGATAGGTGGGCCATATCCAGTCCAGAATGCATTAGACTAACTGCATTGGTACCGAAACATCTGATCAGGCCGTCTGGGGTATATGATATGACAGGTCGTTGTACTAATGATCGGTAGGTGGGACTGATACCTAACTCGGGTATCTATCCCTGTGGAGGGCCCCCATTCAATGATCAGATATGTCCATGGGATTAGGTATGAAATGGGCCATACCAACTTGTTGCTTGAACAAGTCCTAGTGGTAGGGCTCCTCATATGGTTAGCCTCCCTGACCCGTAGCGTAGATTGTGGAATGGGATTGGGAATCTATTATAGTATTAACCGAATTTCGGAGGGGGTTCCAATTCATATCCGAGCGTTGGTGCACTTCCCATCTGTTCCCGGGCTTTGACGTAAGGCCTGTAGACCGAGCCTCATATCCCTGACTTCAGAGTCCTACGGTCTTCTTTCTTCTCCCTAATTCTCTGTGAGAACGAATCTTAACCCTTGGTCTTTTTCTTCCTCCTGACTCTCACTTGGAAGCAAGAGATGAAGACGTAAGCCTTCCTTATGATCGATCACCCTTTCCCGCTGGTCCAGTCAGTTTTTCTTTCTTCACTTCCTTCCGCTTAGCCGATAGTGGGCACTCTAATAATTTTTTAAGTAGGCATCTATGAAATCACTAGGGCTGCCTCTTTTCAGCTCTTTCTTAGGCTCTCTCGAGTGGGTTTGCACTCTGTTATGCTCTTAGTTTATCTTCTCTTGGCTTCTTTCTATGGATTAATCCTTGTTCTACGCTCATGCTCTTTCCATGAGGAAGACTTGCCCTTGATGATGGAACAACGGCTACCTCGGTCTCCTATAGCTAAACCATCCTAAAGAGCCAGCCAAAGGACCCGCATGCTCGGATCTTGTATCAGGATTAGCTTCTATAGGAATATATATATAATAGGGAGAAGCTCTTGCGGAAATATTGCCAGAAAGGCGGGTGGTGGGAAGGATAGACTATATATAGTAGATCCGACTTCCTCGACTGAAAGGTGAGCTACGGGGTCCAGGTTAGTTGATCTATTAAGAAGGTGAAAGAGCTTCCCTGGGCTTACAGCTCGTGAAGTGAGTCCGCTTTTTATAACCCTTAATGCCTTCTAACGCATTCTACTAATCTTCGACCACCCTACAGTTAACAACAAGGAGAAAGGCAAAGGCTTTGATTCCTGAACCTCCCATTGTGCCATCCTGCTCTCCAAACTACAAAGAGAAGACAGCTCCCATGCTTTCATAGACATCAAGAACAGCAGATAATATCCGCCTTAATCTTTATATAGGTTGCCCCTCTTCTTCTCTCCTAGCTATCAGAATAGGAATCGCTATTCGTGGAAGAAAACCGGACTCTCTCTTATGGATTTGTATGGCTTTGCCTGCCGCCTTTCACCCGCTTCTCTAAGGAAAAAGTCTAATGTCATGTTGATGCCATCAGAATCTAAAGGATTGATCGAAATAAGGGCCCGTAGGCAAAAAAGTCTTCCCTCGGCTCGGTAGCTAGTTTGGTGATGGCAATGAGCATCCTTCCCGCCGACCACTTATAAAGACTGTCTCTAGAGAAGCTCCAAAGCAGGATAAGAGAGCCAGTAACAAGCAGAACAAAGACGCGCCGCCACGCGGGCGGGCAGAGCTAAGGGAAGAGAACAGCTACTACAGCTGAGAATCGCCCTAACCTTAGCGAAAGCACTTGATTTCGCCCTTCCTTGATCAAAGACTTTCAAGCTCTCTTCTATAGGAAGGAATAACTATCGATGTAGGATCTCTTTCAAGTAAAGTACAATATCGACTTTCATTCCACTTTATCAAACTAGAGTAAGGTAGCGAAGTAAAATATGCATTAGAGAGTCGAATATGCAAGAAAGCCAATAGGCGCTCGTGATCTTCCTTGATTTCAGGAATGAGTAGATACTATACCTGTAACAACTCTCTTCAAATAGGCTTTCTTTGAAGGCGTAGGTGTCTTTTCATTTTAAAGTAGTCGGTGCTTTTCCATTTGATTTGCAATCCCCTTTTTCTAGTTATGCAGTTGATGATCGGATATGAAAGAACTAATCTACCTTCTATAAATAGAAAGTTGCTGCTTTCCTCTTATGAGGATTCACAGCTTGAGTAAGTAGGTAACCTAAGTCCAGTCTGATCTGAGGGAAGCAGTCCCAAGTCAGTAGCGAGTACACCACTCTGAGAGCCCAGAAACAAAGATCCCATCCCGTACCCGTAAAGCATAAGAAAAAAGTCTTTTCCTTTTTCAGAGAATGTGTAAGCACCCTAGAGTAGAGGGGGAGGCCCATTTCCTAGCCTAGTTTTAAGCAGAGCAGCACCATCCTAGTCCAGAGCAGTACCTCTCTCTATGGGCTCGAGGCAAGACAAGCAGCCCGCTTCGCTTCCTTCGTCTCATTACAGGGAAGGATAGGACCTCGGTCGGTTCCAAGGGTGAGGAAGAAGTGCCATCTGCTTAATCGGAAGAATCCGCTGAGACAAAAGCATTAGCAGAGGCTGAATCAGCTGCATCAGCAAGCGAATGCCTTTCTTAGAATGGTTCGGAAACCCAGTGAGAATCACCTTCTCACCCCGAATCCTAAGATCCAGGGAGGTTGGCTAGAAAGAGAATTTCCAAATCTAAAGAAGAGGCTGAAGCATCAGAATCCGCTGAAACAAAGGCTGAGAAAGCCAATAGCGGTTAAGCCACATCACGCTTTTCAGGGACCGATCAAAAGCCGTTTGTTTTTCGTTAAGAGACTTTTTTCTCTGATTCAAACTTAAATATTGGAGCTAGGGCTTAATTCTATGGGTAAGGTCAAGTTGATAAGCCGCCTACCTTCTTAATTAAGTTACATTACAGAGGGGCCTCCCTAACTCAAGTTGCTTGTGCCTGCTGTTACCTACCGTAGGACCTCCGTCCCCGAAGCGAAGAAAGAGGAGACCTTTTTCCTGTGTCGAAGGTTGGGTGTTAATTAAAATCACACTTTTTAATAATTTTTTTTTTCGGATGGACATAAAAGAAAAGGGTAAGATTTCCAAAAGCTATTTACGTAGGAGAATAAGTCATCGCTCGCGGCTTCCCGCTTTCAATTAGAGGGGCAGGGCATCTTTCTGTTGCCGGTTAGGTTAACCTCAAAAGTTCAATAGGGTAAGCTGCTCGCTCTAACCGAACTTTCGGGTATATATAAGTCCGACGAAAGACAACCCGCTTCTCAAAGGCGAGGTTCTGAAAGAAAGCAAGCGGTGCACTTAAATCTAAATAGGGTGGTATGGGTGAGAAAGATAAAGAGAAGATCTAGACAAAAGACCTACTCGATGGAATTAGCCAATGTGTGCTCCTAAAGTTAGAAAACGTCCCGGCAAGAGCTGTCAGAATTCATCCCAGAAGGTAAATTACTCTTTCTCTTGTGCCTGCATTCGCTATTCCTATTCCGCGAAAGCTTTTATGCCTAGCCCCAAAAAGGTGCTTCAGCTACGCTTTGGAATTGAGCTACCCAAGCAGACCAGCCCTTCCCGAGAAGAGCCAAAAGCGAAGGAGTTTCAGTAAGTAAGAATAAGATTAATGATTTGTGAAACATACTATTGGCAACATTAATCCGCCTAGCAAGAAAGAAGACTCTAGTTTCATCTCTGAATTACTTGATCAAGACGGTGCAATCGATTGAAGACTGAAGACCGGGCACTTAATGTCTAGATTGAGATCGAGATTAAGCTCCAAGTCATGTAGGTTCACGAGAAGGACGTTTGTTTTCTACCATAAACAGAGGAGTTCGGTTGCATTTACTAGGATAAATCTTTCTCTCAATCGCTGGCAGTTGGACAAGGAAAGGCAAGAGCGAGCAGCCACACATGAACCGCGATGAACGATGTCATGATAGGCTTTCCATAACCATCTTTCCGGTAATCAAATCCTTCTTTCAGTCTCACAGGCCTCGATCAAGTACGCGTGCCACACCATTGACACTTGATTATAGCGAAACCTTGTGAATGGGTTTTCGTGCTATACACCACGTTGAGAAAGACCAACTTCCCTCTAGTCTGATGGATCGCTTTCTCTTGCGCATTAATGAATGGATCGAGGAATTGCGTATGAAAGGTTTATGGTCTATCTTATACTATCTAGTACGATCGATCAAGTCATTCAGTACAGTATCTTCGTCGGTGTAGGTCTCGGTCGTTGTAGTTGATATTGATTCTGATTAATTCGTTGTTATGATGTTCCAGTTTCCTTTCCTCTTTTGTTTGTACATCTTTCTCCCATGCATTTCGTTGGTCAACAACCAACCACAACTCACTATAATTCTTCACTAATCCTACAGGCTTGACGGAGTTAAGCTGTCTGGAGGGAATTTTTTTGTATTTTTTTTTTTTTAATGCTAAAACAGGTGAAGACTATTTTGTCAGTTTTAGCATCTTTGTTATAAATCATTTTTATTATTTATTCTTATTAGACATCCAAGGTTCTTATATTTACTTTTCTTTAATAATATATTTTTTTTATATGTATTTCAGGATATATCAGTTTTATAACAACAATGGGTCATCATCTCCCACTTTCTAAATGGTCTAACGAATTTCACATCTTAATTAATACGGGCAAAAAAAGCTTTTTAAATATTTTTTCTGGCGGGATTGCGTTACTTTCTTACATCAATTTTATGGGCTCCGCGGTAGAGTCGAGCCATAATGGCTTGCTCATTTCGGGCGCTTACACTCTTATTTTCCATGCGGGAGTCATCCTACTTTTATATATTTTTTTTCTTTCGTAAAAAAAAAACACACTTTTATGTTTTGAAAACAGAGCAAACCACCTTGCTATCTAAACTAGTCATTTATAGCAGTACCCTCTCCTTTATTTTTCTATACCTGGACGGCCCTTTTTCCATTTTACTACTAAATCTCTCTTTATTCTGGCACATATATAAAGGGATCGAAGAGATTATGGCAGATCATGTTCACCAAGAAATGACCCGAAATTTGATCTTGGTCTATTTGAGATTGTTCCTTTTAATCGTAATCAAAGATGTTTTCTTGTCTCTCGTTTCTTCTCCGAACAAATCGAAGAACCTAATGGATCAAACTCATCCTTGGCTGCTACGAAACATATCGGCCTTGCGTTGCGGAAGGAACGTTATGCTCTGTTTTGAGTTGGAGCCAAGAGGTGGAAGAACGGTTTCTGGTGGAAGCAGCTCTGAGAATTGGAGAAAAAGAGAGATACCTACAGGGTCGGCTGGCCTTACTCTGTCTAGAGGAAGCGTTGGTAGGGATTTGGAGGACCCATCAAGGTTGGTCCCCTCCACCTGTTCAGCATCCATATCATTTGTATTTCTTTTATTGTCACAAGGCAACGCAACATCTTCATCGATCTGCATTCCTTCATGTTGCCTTTTTCTAGGCTTGGAAATCATGGTGTCTTGGCCATTTTGGTTGCATTGTTTCCCATTGATGTTGTTCTGGATTTCCGACTCCCTTTCCCTCTTCCTTTGCCTTTGTTTGTTCCACTGACAAAGACAGGAACTATAGTAGATAGCTCGTGCTTCTCCATTGGCACTTTCTTTGACTGTTTGCCACTAACTAGGTTGCTGTCTTCTTCAAGATGGATTCTGTATTGGCATAACAGGCTGCTTTGCTAGACTTGTCTAAAGTGGAATTCTTTCAGAACCTAGCCTAAAAAAGAGAGCCATTTTTCGAGAGTTGTGACAGGTGATAAGAAGCATCAATGAGATGACTTGAACTGACCTTCTGTTGAAACCAAAATTGCCATAGATCGCGATTCTTCGGCTGATCCTCCTGTGTATGAGGGAGCAGTAGATCGTCGATTGTTTCATGTCACCCAGGAGTAGGTTTTCAACTCTTCCACTGGTGGATCGAACCGTCAGTCTTAATGGTCCAAGGTCAGCTCTCGTCACCTTGACTTATGGCCCTGCACCTGACAAAAGATTGCCTCAGTTCGGATAGTCATGGGAGTAGTGGCGTCTCAAGTGGACCATCACGACCACACTTATCGTTTAGTTGACCTGTGCCTTAAAGGACCCATGCCAGCCAAGAGGGGCAAGTGTGAGATTATGTACCTGGTCGTTTCTTGGACCGTGCCTCCCTTACTGTAGTTGCTTGTAGTTTGATTTTCTTCCCAATCTCATAGGGTACAGGTTAAAACCCACCCCCCTTATAGTGGCTAGGAAAACCCCCGATATTCTATGGGAAATTGGAAACGTTTCTTAACTGCACCTGCCGACATTGGGATAGGACTGGTTCGTAAGCTTGTTTTATTTTAATTAGTTTCTTTATATATGAACCCAGTGTAAAGTAAGTAGAGCACTCAATGGGCTAGGGTGGCCTCATTTCGCCTTACTGCGTAGTCCGCTTTTCTTTTTTGAACTAGAAGCAACCGAAACAGGGAATTTCTTGTAATCGCCGCCAAGAAGGAGCTGGCGAGTGAAATCAACTGACTTCTCCCTTTAGAAGTACGCTTTCCTTCCTGTGTTGGTTCTTCCATATATGACCTCACTTGCCCATTCTTGCCTCAAGGTCTTTGGGAGTACATTGAAGTAGGGGCGGAATTCAGTTATATGTGCCTTTCTTCTTCCCATGAATCACTTCACTCTAAAGAATCTGCGGACCCGACGGTTCCCGACTTTATCCGGTCGTACCCCTGTACGCTCTCCTCCGTTAGAATCCATGCCTTCTCTGGATGGAACTCGTAAACCTACAAACTTTGTTTCGTATCCGGGTTTATTCACTTTTTAGATTATGGCTTGTAATCCTGGAGCCTTTCCCTTTACAACCGAGCTTGCCTAAGGACGGCGTAGAAGAGAAAAAGTCTAGGATTGAGATCTGAGCAGGAATTATTCCCGGGTGAGTGGCTACGTTTTAGGGTGGTAATTGGTTGCTTGGTCGAGGAGCTGCCCTTGGCAAGGAAGGAAAGGTGTTCCATAGCATCTGGGGCCGAGGCTCTGTTCTGGTTACCATAGTGAAGCACCTTTATTTTCAGGGCTTACTTCGGAGAGTACCGCTGCTATTCTTTTAGTATAATCCTGGCATCTTTCCTAATGAGTTCACCTTTTTTTTTATTTCTATTTAATTGATTTCAATAGTTCCCGTCCCGCTCCAGTCAATAGCTAGGTGGAAAGTTAAGAAAGATCTCGACCAGTAGTGCCCCAACATTAAGAGTACATAGTGGCTCGTTGGGGTCGGTAAACGAGTTGGAGTAGAAACCGACCTCTGAACTATTGAGTGGAGTAAGCACACCAGCAGGGGAGAAAATCTTTTTTATAATGTAGTAATTTTTATGTAGGAACTGCTTTATGATTGTTATTGATGGTTATGGTTGTTATTTAGCTTCTTTAGCAACTATATGGACTGCTTTAGCTACTAAGGGTCTTATTTATGGTTGTTATTGAATGATATAGCTACATTCACTACGTTCATTTAACCATAAGGAGCTCTCAATGTTGTTATTTATGGCTTTAAGGTAAGAAATAAGGTTAAGGTTTAGGGCTTTCTTTAATCCATATCGCTACGCTAATCTTAATCCCTCCTTTAAGAAAGAAACTACCCTTAGGAACCTCCTTTCCCTATGGTCGAGGATATTTAAACCTATGGTTAAGCAGTTGAACTCCTTAACAGTTTCGCTTTAACTACTTCCTTAACTTACAGGTAGTTCTTTAAGGTTTAGAATCCTAGGTCTCCATGAAGGACTTGGCCTTTTCTTTCTGTAGGGACTACCTTCTTCTATTGTTCTATAGTAAGCATCCTCTTGCTTTTGTCTGTTTAAATCCTCGGGTTGCTCCATGTAAATTTCCTCTTCAAGATCACCATGAAGGAATGCAGTTTTCACATCAAGCTGCTCAACCTCTAAATTCATCGTTGCAACCAAACCAAGAACTGCTCTAATGGAAGTCATCTTCACCACCGGTGAGAAAATATCTTCAAAGTAAATGCCTTGTTTCTGATTGAAGCCCTTCACAACCAATCTTGCCTTGGTTGTGAACTATTCTCTTCACTTTTCAGCTTGTACACCCACTTGTTCTTGAGTGCCCCTCTTCCTTTGGGTAGTTTTACTAACTCATAGGTGTGGTTCTCATGCAAGGATTTCATCTTTCTTCTTTCAAATTCTTCTCTTCTTGCTTATCACCGACTTTCCGAGCGTAGTCTGTAGTAGGGAGGGCCATTCTCGCAGGAGTTAGAGTAGGAACATGACAAACCATTATAATAATGCATTCTCGCAGGAAGTAGCATATTCATGTTGCCTGCTTTCGTTCCTTTCGTCTCGAAGGCCGGTTCAGTAAGAGTTCAAATCCTTCTAACTGGCTAGTGCATTAAGGTGGCACGTCTTACTCCGGGCCAGCAGTAAACGAAGTGTTAAAGTAGAGAGAGCTAGCGTTCCGTACTCAGCCGACCAAGCAAAACTCCAGCTAAGCTAATAGCTCTAATTGTGGGGATATCTAAAAAATATGCTCTTGTTTGTGGCCCTCCTTCTCTTCAGGGTAGCTATATTAGTCGCAATAGTCCTTATTAGTAAACTACGGCCTCGTTGTTAATTGACTCCCTGCTTCAATTAAAGCTCGCCCCTACCCTCTAAAGCTCTTCGCTCCGCGCGTTCAAATGCTACCCACGTTCAGTTCAAGCCTAGCCTCGCTCCTCTCCTGACAGTCGAGTGGCTTACGCTCCTAGTCCGACTAACATTGGGCTAGCTGAACCTGTTTCCAAGGCTGGATTGGATTCCCTTTGGGGTTGGGATAAGTTGAACTGTTTACTTCTACTACTCCGAAATCTTTTAATTCTTTATGGCAGTAGCTAATTTAGTGGCATCTATCTTTCTCAGTTGTTTTCCTTTGGTCTGTTGATATTATCTTTCTTTTCTCACCCTCGGAAAAACGAACCAAAGCCAAAGCAAAGCTTCCCATGGTCGCCTTCGCTTCCTTGTACTTGTACTAAGATATGGTAAAATGAACACTAAGCCAATTCCGATGAAAGTAGTAGAAAAAAAGCAGCTTTCCCTGCAAAACTCTTCTCGGAGATTGCTTGACTACTAAACAATCGAGAAAATATCTTCCCACGGAGCAACTCTTACTTAAATCAATTCCATCATGCCCTTGAATCAAGATTTCCTTACCCCGGAAAAGGCTACAGAGCCATCTAGCTGCCATCAAATAAAGCTTCCCCGGCCCGAGCATTGAAATTCAATGATTATATTCTTGCTTCTTCTTTTTTATTGTTGAGAGAATCTCTGCCAACTCTTCTTCCTCTTCTCGAGAGATCTTGGGATTTCTTGATTCAGGGTAAATGCACTTATTATAGAATTCCCTTGGTATGAAACAACAGTTAAAACTTCCTAGGATGTTAAAGTGTAATAGACATTCAATCAACGGATTTCAAAATCCTAGTAAACTCTTGTCTGACTTTGACTTCTGTGATTACTCTACGCTACGATATTGATTCTAAGGAAAGACAGAACTGCAGCCCAATTTCCGTTCTAGGAGGGAGCTTGGATGGTGAGCCCAAGCCTATTCTTTCCATTGAAAAAAAGTCCCTTAGGCATGGGACTGCTTCCTTTGCTACATATGCCTAACTTCTTCACTGGACGAATAGTGGAAGGGTTTGGCTGATGGACTAGTTAGAGTTTTTGGATGAAAGAGTGAAAATCAATCGAATCAAAGACTTGTTGCCTAGAAGTTTTCAAGCTTAGCTCGTCTTTCCTGCTATGATTCCGAACATAGTAACTATTTAACGGAGTGAAAGAGCTAAAAAAGTCTCTGCCGTTGCAGGTCCTATATTTAGGAATGCTAAATCTGAATCGATTGAAAAATTTTCTTAGTCTGCATCCATTCCTTCATCCCTTGAGTACGATAGCTATTCAAAGCAAAGAGAAAAAAATGGTGAGAAGATCGGGATTTTCTGCTTTCTTAGCCTAGTCTGTTAACGGAGGAGAAAGGTCAATCTTGCCCTTCGGGCAACACCAAGGCAAGATCGATTCAAGTACAAACCGAAGCCCAATTGCAGCTACGCCTTTTCAGAAAGCCCTTACTCAAAGAAATTCAATAGAAGCTCTTCCCCCTTTCCTGTTTAGGAAGATAGCAGCCAGTTTCAACTAAAGAGCTGATTATCTCTATTATTCTTAAGGGAATAATAGAGATAATAAAGAAAAGAAATAAGAAAAGAAAGGATCAAGGGGTTAGCGAACGGGGGCCCCATCCTCCTCGGGGTGTCGAGATTTAGGAAGGGGCAGGATACCCTTTCTTTATTTTTTTTATTGGTATACCGCTCCGGTAATGAGGAGCGAATGAAGGGACTGTAAATCTAAGGCGATGTCAACCCATGTCAGAAAAACAGTGTATGAAAGCGTTCGGGATAAGTTCCTTGACGGAAAAGAAGTTAATCGAATGCCGTTAATGACGAAACTATGCCTTAATTATGGATTATCTATGGGAGATGAAACCGCTCTATCAAGAGAGGCACTCCAGTCAAGAAATAGGCGAATTAAAAGCTA